CCATTCCAAATCGAGAAATTCAACGAAACTATATCATGATTCCTCGGAAGTTATATCTTGTTCTCATACTCTTTCAAAACCTCGTAATAAAACAAGAATGAAATCATTCTGTAACAATTTCCAAATTGACATTTTATAGTTAAAAACAAAAGTTGTAACTAAATAAAATAGGCTTATATTCATATTGCTGCATTTCAAAAAACTTTTCCTCTATTTTCTTAACTTTTTTCTTAACTTATATTGCCAATTGGTGCACACAGCCGCTCGGAACATATATTCTATTGATACCATTTTATCATAGGTCATCGAAATAATTCTCAGTATCCAAACCATGCCACCCAAACGAAAGCACAAAAGTCAAAATTTTGAATCAAATTGATTCCCAGTTCAAATAATGCATAACTACATGGATAAGCTGACATTAACCCGTCAATTTTGAATTGAATTTGTGATGAAATGATATTTCGAGATATCAATAAAAATTGAGCATGTTAATGTTCATATGAAGTAATAAAAATGGATAAAAAAAAGATTATCACTCTTATTGTTTTTAATAGAGAAAGAAAAATGAACCCCGAAGGATTCGAATAGTTTTTCTTTACAAAAAAGTAGAATATACATAATAAAGTAAATAGAATAGTAGAATATACATAATAAAGTAAATAGAATATATAGAATAGAGTATTATTCTATAAGAGTATTATTGCTATATACAAATAGAATATAATCTATATATATAATATATTTCAAATACTCGAAAAACAAAAATGTCCTAAAAAGAATTGAACGAGAAGCCGTATGAGGTGAAATTCTCATGTACGGTTTTATATAGTGGCAGTAAAGGTAACTTTTCTGTCAACTTTTCCACTATCACCCCTAAGAAACCAAACTCTGCCTTACGCAAAGTCGCCAGAGTACGATTAACTTCTAAATATGAAATCACTGCTTATATACCTGGTATTGACCATAATTTACAAGAACATTCTGTAGTATTAGTAAGAGGTGGAAGAGTCAAAGATTTGCCCGGTGTTAAATATCACATAATTCGAGGAATTTTAGATGCTGTCTCAGTCAAAAACCGGAAACAAGGGCGTTCTAGTGCGTTGTATATTCTTATCTAAGATTTGTATCATTTTATGATGATGCCATGTCAATTGCTAAAAACATGTAAAGTATATGGCTAACCCAATAACGAACGTTTTCTAAGGGGACTAGAGCAGGCTAAAACAATAAGGATAATATATGTCTAAGGTTTAATATTGAATTCATTTTATAAGTTTTCCCTTACTTAGTGTGTGTTAACATAAAATTGGAAATGTCTTGACTTTTTTGGAGCAGACTCAATTCAAATAGCATTGATCTAAAACACCTTTTCCTTTTTTATACTCTTTTTTAAACCTAAGGACCTAATCGTATAGATATAGAAAATACAAGATTTCTAATCATAGCAAAAGAAAGGAAACGGATACTCAATTGAGAATGAGTAAACATAATTTTATGCATAAGAATGAATATCTTCTATTCTATGCAAATAGAATCATGTGGAAAGCCGTATCCGACGAAAGTCGTATGTACGGTTTGGAGGGAGATCTTTGATACCTTTAGAGATCTACCCTACAATATGGAGTTAAAAAGCCTAAATAAGTAATGATTAGTCTTTATGAAATAAAATTATGAACCTTTTTCACACTCATGTCACGCCAAAGTACTGTAGAAAAGAAAATTGATAAATTTGATCCGATCTATCATAATCGATTAGTTAACATGGTCGTTAACCGTATTCTTAAGAACGGAAAAAAATCATTAGCTTATCGAATTTTTTATCAATCTCTAGAAAAGATTCAAGAAAAAACAGAGAAAAATCCACTAATTGTTCTACGTCAAGCAATAGACAAATTAACTCCCAAATTGATAGTAAAATCAAAACGTGTAAGTGGATCCACTTATCAAGTTCCCATTGAAATAAAAGAGAAAAAAGGAAAAATACTTGCGATTCGTTGGTTATTAGAGTCATCCCGAAAACGTTCTGGTCCAAATATGCAATTCAAATTAAGTTACGAAATAATGGATGCTGCCAGAGAGAAAGGCAATGCTATACGCAAGAAGGAAGAGATCCATAAAATGGCAGAATCCAATAAAGCTTTTGCGCATTACCGTTAATCCACTAACTAGTATAAATAGATATCTATTCCACTTTGATCAATAAAAGAAAACTTACTTTCTCAAAATTGATACAAATTTTATTCAAACGAAAACGAAAGGAAAAGAAGAATGAAAAAGAAATCATAGATATAATGATATGATAATAAGGAGATTCTAAATAAAATGTTGCTCGAAGATTAATTGAAGTTAGTAAGTAATGATCCGGACAAAATGAAAAATGCATTTTTTATACCTTAAAATCATTTATTTTATTTTTATGAAAGAATTTCATTTGCTTCTCTTCTATGGAAGTTCCATTTTCCCAGAATGCATCCTGATTTTCGGCCTATTTCTTCTTCTAGTAATCGATGTCCTTTTTGATCAGAAAAAGACAACTTGGTTTTATTTCATCTCTTTAACAAGTTTAGTACTAAGCATAACTTTTTTGTTATTTCAATGGAGAGAAGAACCCACGATCAGTTTTTTTGGCAATTTACAAACAAACAATTTTAATAAAATATTTCGGTTTCTTATTTTATTATGTTCCACTTTGTGTATTCCTCTATCCGTGGAATACATTCAATGTACAGAAATGGCTGTAACAGAGTTTTTGTTATTCATATTAACAGCTACTCTAGGAGGAATGTTTTTATGTGGTGCTAATGATTTAACAACTATCTTCGTATCTTTAGAATGTTTAAGTCTATGTTCTTATCTATTATCTGGATATACCAAAAGAGATGTTCGGTCTAATGAGGCTATTATGAAATATTTACTTATGGGTGGAACAAGTTCTTCCATTCTTGCTTATGGTCTTTCTTGGCTATATGGTCTATCCGGAGGTGAGATTGAAATTCAAGAAATAGCCAATGGTCTTATAAATACACAAATGTACAACTCTCCAGGAATTTGGATTGCACTTCTATCTGTAACGGTAGGAATTGCATTCAAACTTTCTTTAGTTCCTTTTCATCAATGGACCCCCGATGTATATGAAGGAGTGCGATTCGTTTGATAAATTATTACATACAATATCTTTTTTAGAGATGTTTGTTTCTATTTATAAAAACTCTATAGACATGTGAAAAAAACATTGTTATTCCCACTTGGACTAAGACATCACTTTTACCAAAAATTTGAATTGAATTAAGGTAAAGCAAAGTAAGAAACAAACTCAATTGTTTGATTGAACACCACCCCAATACAATAAATAACTTTTACAAATGAATTATTACGGGTAGTTTTGAACAAAGGATCAGATTGACGTCTACTTTTATTGTAGATGCTACATAGTAAGTTTTCATTCTTCAGAAACTACGAGTGTCAAAAAGAAGGCATCCGTCGACAAAAAGATTACCCTAAGATGAGCATCTCATGACTATTAAGAACGATTTAAATCAGATGGTTTCTATTTTTTCTTTTTAACTCTTTCATAACTGAACTTAAAAAAAGAAGAAAAAAATGATTTACATACTATATTAGATATTTACATACTATATTAGATAGTATAATAACCACTGAGTAAGGATTCCTCGCGAAGTTAAGGATTAGTTATTCTTTCTATCAATTGAATATATTCAATCTTATACATACACGAGGAAGGTAATAAAAAAAAAAAGAGAATCAAATGATTCTGCAAATTTTTTTATCACTTAGGAGCCGTGCGAGAAGAAAGTCTCATGCACGGTTCTGAATGAGAGAAGGGAGAATTACTCTTTTCGACTCTAACTCCCCCACTCCAGTCGTTGCTTTTATTTCTGTTATTTCAAAAGTAGCTACTTCAGCTTTAGTCACTAGAATTTTCGATATTATTTTTTATTTCTCATTGAACGAATGGCATCTTCTTTTGGAAATATCAGCTATTCTTAGCATGATATTAGGAAATTTAATTGCTATTACTCAAACAAGTATAAAACGTATGCTTGCATATTCATCGATAGGTCAAATTGGATATATCCTTATTGGAATAATTGATAAAGACCCAAATAACGGATATGCAAGTGTGATAACTTATATGCTGCTCTATATTTTTATGAATTTAGGAACTTTTGCTTGTATTATATTATTCAGTCTACGTACAGGAACAGATAACATTCGGGATTATGCAGGATTATACGCGAAAGACCCTTTTTCAGCTCTGTCTTTATCTTTATGTCTGCTATCTCTAGGAGGGATTCCTCCATTAGCAGGTTTTTTTGGAAAACTTTATCTATTCTCGTGTGGATGGCAAGCAGGCTCCTATTTATTGGTTTCGATAGGACTCTTTATGAGTGCTATTTCCACATATTATTATCTTAAAATAATTAAGTTATTAATGACTGAAAGAAAAAAAGAAATAACTCCCTACGTGCAAAATTATAGATTATCTTCTTCAATCTCAAAAAATTATATCGAATTTAGTATGATTATATCTGTAATAGCATCTACTTTATTGGGAATAATAATGAATCCAATTGTTGCAATTGCCCAGGATACATTATTTTAGAGATTGATTTTTTAGAATAGAATTTTCACTAATTATAAAAAAAAGGAAGAATTGCCCTTCTATTCTATATTCTTAAAATCACAGGGAATAGGCTAGGCTTTAAATTATCAGATGAACTTCTAATTACAAAATCAACTTGATCATTCAATTAGAAGTTCATTTTGTACCAAAACAAAATATAGATCTTCTATCTGAGAAAAAGTCGTTCAAACATGTGTAAATAAAATATTTGTAATTCTTAACTTCTATTTAAAAGAGAAGTTAAGAATTACAAAACAGGGATGGAGATAATCTAATCTCCATACTGAATTGAATCGAGATAAACAAACTTGCTGCGATTCTTTCATCTAAAAAACAGAGTGTAATAACTGTTTATTATGCATCCAGCAGGAATTGAACCCGCGACTTCCCAATTATGAGTTGGGTGCTTTTACCATTCAGCCATGGATGCTATGGTAAAGTAATTAATATGGTAACCAATTCAATTCTATTTCTCTTTTATAGAAATAACAAGAAACTTTTTTTGGCAAATTGTACAATAGTTTAATAACTTGTATTGACTACCTCTTTCTTATTATAATTCAATTTAATAAGTAATAATTACACTATATTATCTTACAAAATAAAATAAAAAAAGAATATATGAGAAAACGTGAAAATTCGTGGTCTACGGACCCTATCGGAAAAAACCGAGAAATAATGTGGTCCTTTAGCGTTCAGTCGAAATGGAAAGATTACATGATGGAAATATTCGTTCCATGGAACGAATCCAATTTGGTGAGATTGCTAAGTCAAATATTTTCTGGTCGAGAAAGTGTTGTTAAGCTTTTTGATTTTCGGATTCTTAATACATTACTTATACGGGATATACGTATATTTATCTTAAAAGGTCAAGCAATAAAAGCTGTAATAATAATAGCATTACCATTACTTTTCTATTTTTTGAATATTCGATTAATTGAAAAAAACAAATCATCTAATTTCATGAAGATATTTCCGGTTCCGGCTGTACAACATTTTGGAGCTAGAGCTAGAAAGGAAAATTTGTTGTTCGTTCCGCATCGTTTTCTGTTTTTGCCAAAAGTTCGAAGGAGATATCAACGTTGTTTGCTCAATCCAAAAGAACATGTTTGGATTTTATCGAGTTCTAAAACAAATCTGAATCAGAAAAATGATAGAATATCAGAGAAGCAAGAAATAACAAGTTGGGAAAGCCTTTTGGAAAAGGAATCTAATGGCATCGAATGGAAGATTGATTCATCTTTTAATTCAATTCCAGAATATTGGGAACCTGAAACAGAACCTGAAAACCTTTATGAATGGCGGGAGTCATTACTTGGTGATAATCGAAGCAAAGTTGTTGAGGAAGCAGAACACAAACTCGAACAACTAGAAGTTGAACTAGTTCAAGCAGAAAAAGAATTTGCTATTTCTTCAGAACCAGAAGAAATCATAAAGATGAGAAGAAAACGAAGAATTGAAGAAGTCGAAAGCTACAAAGAAAGGCTACGAAGACTAAGGAAACTCCATGAGGAGGGAAAGAAAAGATTGGAGTTCTTGTCTTTTGAACAAGAAAAAAAAGAAAAAATATTACAAGAAGAATCAGATCAAGCAAGAGAATCTTTTCCCTTTTCAGAGACGGAAGTTTTTCAAACGTTGTTTGATCCTTTGTTAATAGATGAATCATGTATAAGTATTAATTATAGCAATAAACCGAGTGAAAAATTCAAATTGTTGAAAGGGCGACAAGATGCTTTTCAATATTTCAAGGGATTAGAAAAGAATAAAATTGTTGATCTATGGAAGGTTAAAAAATTTCTTAAGAATCCTTCTGTCAATTATGATATTTTACCAGATCGCGAATGGAACATCAGAAAAGACTATATAAACCAATTCAATTGTATTCGATTTATGAAATCGAATTCATCTTCAAGATCTCCCTCATCTTGTGATCAAAAAAAAGAACAATTAGCATTAAACGATGATTTCCAATTAAAAAAATTTGTTCTTAAAATAACAGACCAATTGACTTTATCAATAACTAAGCCTAATCTCTATTACCCTAATGATGAAATTGACCTAGATATCGATGATCGTGTGAATGAATTACATTTATTCAACCAGACTTTATTGAAGTCCTTCAATTCCAGAGATGAATTAACGCATGATTCTTTCCTTCGGGTACTCAATATTTTTGAAAAAAAGAAAACATCAGAAGATGACAACACTAGACAACTAATATTGAATAAAATATTGAGTAGATACAAGATTCAAGCTAACGAGCATGTTGAAATTGAAAAAGCATTTATGAGATTCGATTTCTTGAAGAACGTATTGGCACCTATTGTATCAAAATCTGATTTGAATGAATATTTCTTAAAGGATTTTATATTAAGGGCTTTAGAATCGTTCCAGAAGTATTATTTTTTGGAATACCATAAATACTATATGGAATTACAAAGATACTCTTTGGAATTACAGAAAGTATTGAATAAGAATTTACAGAAAGTATTGAATAAGAATAAATACTATTTGAAATTACAAGAATACTCTTTGGAATTACAGAAAGTATTGAATAAGAATTTACAGAAAGTATTGAATAAGAATAAATACTATTTGAAATTACAAGAATACTCTTTGGAATTACAGAAAGTATTGAATAAGAATAAATACTATTTGAAATTACAAGAATACTCTTTGGAATTACAGAAAGTATTGAATAAGAATAAATACTATTTAGAATTAGATAAGGCATTCGATAAATACTCTTTGGTATTTCATGAATACTATTTGGAATTACAGAAAGTATTGAATAAATACTATTTAGAATTAGATAAGGCATTCGATAAATACTCTTTGGTATTTCATGAATACTATTTGGAATTATTGACTAAATACTCTTTGGTATTCCATAAATACTCTTTGGAATTACAGAAAGTAGTGAATAAGAATAAATTGGAATCACAAAAAGTATTGGATGAATACTATTTGGAATTACATAACTATTTGGGATATTTCTATGTGGAATTCCATAAATACTATATGGAATTACAAAGATACTCTTTGGAATTACAGAAAGTATTGAATAAGAATAAATACTATTTGGAATTCATCTATTTTCTCAAAATATTAAGTCGCAATTTGAATAATGTAACGCAAGATGCAATTAACCAGCATTCATTAAGTTGGTTAATGCGTCAGAAAGAATGTTTGGATCGCCCTATTTTTCGACCTGTTCAGATTAGAAATCCAAATTTTTTAAACACTTTTGTATTATCCAAAAAGATCGAATACTTTCAACAAAGAGTAGAATATCTCTTGTCCATTTCCAAACAAAACAATTTAAAAAAGAGAGTGTTAGATCCAATTGAATTATCGATTAGTCAACATTGGAGTTGGTTTGGGGATTCCAATCAAATTTGTGAATCTGAACTTAATAGGGTGATCTCGAAGAAAATGAATCATTCGAAGATTCTCTGGGACAAGCTTAATGAAAATGTTTGGGGCAAGCTTAATGAAAGCACAAAATATAAATCAATTCCTAATCTTGAATCCAAACAAACATTAAATGAGAAAAAACCGATAATTGAATTTATTATTGACTTCTTTGATAATGGAAAAAATTACATAGAATTATTGGAACTATTTAATAATGCGGGTCTTTCGGCAATATTTGATAATCAAGACAATTGGTTAAATCCTTTAAAACTCTCTAATCAATATTCATTGAGAGCTGCTTTTGACAAAGCAAATACCTTTGAATTTTTAGATTATTTACACCGTCCTCGTCTTTTTTATAAAAAAAGATTGGCTTCTTATATGGGAAGGATTCATATCAGAAATAAGAATGTAACATATGGACAATTATTAAATTTAGTTTTCATTCCTAACAATCTGGTTTCTTCGTCTATTAGCGAAATGAGAGCTATGTACTCAGAGAAAGAAACTATCTCACTCATAAAATCACAAGTCAATATATTATTGGATAAATATTTATGTGACAAAGTGCTAATTCATGATTTGCATAAATCGTCTAATTTCTTTGATAAATTGAATTCTATTATTCGTAGAAATATCAATTTCTCGATTGAAGATATTTCTAGAACTCCTTTAATAAGCCTACAAATTGTCAATTTTGACAAAAACTCTTGCTATCCTTTTTGTTCAGATTTAGAAGAAAAGACCTCTAGCCAGTATTCTCAAAATAGTTTTAGTTCAAACATAGATCTTATTCAAACTCAATCTTATCAAGATGATCTATTGTCCGAAATATCTTTGCGAATGAATCAATTTGCAGAAAAAGCAAAATATAGTTCAACAGTAAAAGATGAAGACAAAGCTATAGGTGACTTTATGGAAGACGAAGAGTTTATGGAATTCAAATCCATAGGTGACTTTTTTGATAAAGAAAAACTAAAGTTAGTGTTTTCAAAACTAAAGTGTTTTGGAATAATTTCTTTTAATCAAAATAAAATCAATATTCTTTTTGATCAAATCAAAATAAATAGTCATTTTGAGAAATGGGGTTTGTTTCAAACACATAAGTCATGGTTGTGGTTTTTTACTTCCACAGGGTGGAAATATACTAAAAATATGTTTTTTATTCTTTTTTCGGAAATAGAAATAATAACAGAAATAATACCAATAAATAATATTAATCAGTTGGTATCAATCCCGAGCAATATTAGGCAAAATTGGAATCACAATTTGAATATTTTGTGGGCACTTTGTCATCAATTTTGGAAAGTTCTAAAGTGGGAATTTAGAGATAAAATTGATCAAATTATCACAATATTGAATGATCAAATTCTCATAATATTAAATGATCAAATTCTCCCTATATTAAATGATCAAATTCTCCCAATATGGAATGATGAAATTCTCCCTATATTCAATCTTATGTTATCCCGCTGGAATATTGACGAAATACTGCAAGAAACAAATGAAGACATACTTAGATACGCACTTCGGGGAAAGGATCTCCAAATATCATTTGATGTATGGAAATATATACAAAATGTTCGGGAATACGATATTTTTCTTTATATCTTCATTGGGTTTTTCTTTTATATTTTCTCCATAATTCTTTTAGCGTTGATTGAGTTCTATAGGAACTTCTATCTCATCAGAGTTTTGCAGTATAATCCCTCCTGCTTTGAGGGAGTAGGAGAACTGATTAGATCTTATAGAGGGCTTAGAAATTTTTCTAATTTAAGTTGGTATGGTTCTTGGCTTACATTTGTGGACTATATCGAGCTGGACTCGGATCCTGATGATATAGGATTATTACTACTATTGAAAATTTGGTATATCAAAAATATTCAATGGTTGTGGCCGCCTTTTCTAAAATGCTGGAGATATAACTCACTTATAAAAACAATTTTGTACGAATTTGAAGTGGATGACTTTTTTTTGAGAGAAAATCGATTGTTTTTACTACAAGAAAAAATCTCTCAATTTGAATCGAAATTAACCCCCCCTATTGGTTTTTTTCATGAATTTGACAAAAAAGAACAGCCAGGACTTCTTTACTTTCGATATTTAGCTGAATTTATTCAGAGAGGCCTAACTCACAGAATAGGCTTAATGAATTCCGAATTAAATTCATTGTTTTTAGCAGAAATGCCGATTTTCGCTGCTTTTTATCAGAAGATGACTTCCGCCCCAATTCGCTCATTCTTATATGACCACGTGAAATTTTACCCGCTCTACCCAGTACCGTCCTTTTCGAATCGAATTTTATTGATAGGGCCTAAGGACACTGGACGATCCTACTTGGCTAAAAGTTTAGCAGCAGATTCTTATTTACCTTTAATAAGAATATCTCCTAAAAGTTTTTTGAGGCAGCAAAAACTTCTGTCTCGCTATGAACCCGAGTATACATCTTCAGCTAAACAATCATACCTTGAGCATGAAAATATCCTCAGGTCTCTCGGCTGGTCAGGCAGGCCAAAAGAGATAGATGAGAAGGAGTACTATGATGAAAAACCTCATAAGCTTTTGTATGATCGAGTGAATAATCCTAACCCTCCAGAGTATTTTTCGAGAAGAGTAATCCAATTCGTATTTGCACTCAAATTGGCAAAATTGATGTCTCCTTGCGTCATATGGATTCCAAGCATTCATGAACTGAATGATTACTTTTATCTTATTGCATTATTGGTAGAACTCCTTGGGGATCATTCGATTGATGGTGAAAAAGAAACCACCATCAAACAAAATATTGTTGTTATTGCCTCAACTGAGATTCCAAAAAAAATTGATCCAATTCTAATAAGTCCTCCTCGTAGTAAACGAAGATTCGATACATTTATCAATACTAGAAAGTTGCCTGCCCCATGTCGAGAAAAAGAATTTCCTTTGCTTTTACGTAACAAAGGGCTCTACTTGAAAAAAGAATGGAACTGCTATGATGAATTTGGATTAACTACCAAAGGCTTTACTACGCGAGATCTAGCAAAACTTGCTGATGACATATTTCGAATTAGCATGAGCCAAAAGACTTCAGCTATAGACAATGATATAATTGGAGTAGCTTTGTATAGATTAAATTGGGGTCCTTGCAATTATGATCTGAAGTTCAGTGAATTTTTTAAAGGACTTCCTTATAAGATAGGAAAAGCCATTATACAAAATAAACTAACGTATTTAAAAAATTCTATAAGGCTTAATCTAGATTTCGAGAGTCGAAGGGCATACTATTTGCATCAATGGTATTTAGAACCTTCAATTGCCGGAACAGTTGCGAAAGAGTTCACCGTATTCTATCATATTTTGGGTTGCTTGGCCGGATCAGTAGCGCAAGATTGTTGGTTTTTATCAAAGGGAGAGAATTGGGATAATCCTTTTAATCGTTTCATTGAAAATGATTTCATTCTAGCTTCGAGTCTCTTACAGGGTCTTCTAGAAGAATTTCCATCGTTGCCAATATATCGGGGCAATTCTGATTACATAACAATTGCTCCTCAGTTCAAAAAAGATATGATGCAAAAAGGATTATCTTCTATACTAGATAAAATCGTTTTATCTAAAGAATTAAGAAATTCCTACGGGGAAGAGGACGAAACTCCTATAGTTAGTGATTCTAGGACCTGGCGTTTTAGTTTTATTCGCAGCAATCGATTTGAGCATATAAAAGATATAACAATAGAAAATCCATTATTGGATTATCTTCACCTGTTTGGAGGGTTTCAAGAAAGACCGACCCGTCTTTCTAGCTTATATTGGAAGAAATTTCTAATGTCTGGCCCCGACTTCCGGCCTGTTTATGATAAGAAGGACGATATTGTAGAAAGAAAGACAGCTGCTTTCTGGGAAGCAAAATTATTATACAAAAAGTTTCAAAGGATGGGAATATATCAATTTGACACAGAAGAGTATGCAATGGAGTATAAACCTTTAAATACACCAGTAATCTGTCTAGCTCGTCGATTTCTTTGGGATCCCGTGAGTATTCGCTTAAGCAATAAGCACTTTTCTTTTGAACCAAGAGAACTTTTTGCTTCTAAAGAACTTGTGAAGAGCATTTATCTTACTTATTTTTCAACAAGAAAGCTAAATATCAGTATGAAAACAACATTGAGGGCTATTCGAAAGCGTAAAAAGGTGAGAAAAATAGCCCTAGGAATCAAAATTCAGACTAATGATGACGATTTACCTCTTAATATTAAAATGGAAGAAAAAGAAAATTTTGAACATTTCAAACGCTTTCAAGAAATTGGTATCCGATTGAAACGTGTATTACCTTATCGCCAATCGGTGATAAATGAATGTTGGTTCCGTGAAAAAACACGGGATGATAAATTTAAAGAACGTTTGCTCAAGGGAGAAAGGGAAAATATAGATTTATTATCTAATGAATCTCTTACTTATAAAACTCTATCCGAAAGTTATGATTATTTATCAAATTTATTCTTCTCTAATAGAATGTTATTTAAACAAATGATCGATACATTATTAAAAACAAAATGGCTTTCTACGAATGCCATTGATTGTTTATTGGCGGAAGGATTAAATAAAAATAAAAAAGCCTAGATCTTTCATTCATTTTGTTCAAATTTGATCGGTCCGAATTTTGCCTTCAAAACTTTTTCAAAAAATCGAATTGATAAATGTTTAATAGTATGTTTATTCAATTTATCAATTCGGATTTTTTGAAATGACGAAACAATATACTTGACATATTTCAAGTATTATGATATAATGAATATTAAATAAAATGAATATTAAATAAATTAATGCTATAATGAATATTGAATAAATGACGAATTTTTCAAGTTAAGTACACTTCCCATTTCAGAATAGATGCAATTAGAATCTATCTAAACAATAAGATTGTTTTTGTATGCCTTGAAGGGGATTCGAACCCCTACGCTGTTTAGCACGACATTTTGAGTGTCGCGTGTCTACCATTCCACCATCAAGGCATTCACGAAGCTAATTCTATTTCATCGAATATTTGTAATTGAATTTAGTTCAATAGTGGAAGAGAAAGTGGATCGGATAGAATATATGTTTTTATTTTCTTTTATTTTCTATTAATAAGTCAATAGTCAATTTTGGATATGTTGATTAACATGGATATGTTGATTAACATAAGATAAAACATATAATCATCGTGCTTAGATTTATGAGATAAGTAATTATATGAGATAAGTAATGATATACTTATAGTGCTATCATATACCAAAAATGATCTATGGTAAGATATTGATCTATGTAATACAGTTAGTTGTCGTGAATCTCTGTATATAGATTTGGAGTGTTATCTAATGATCTATCTAAGACAGTTTCTAAATATTCCATGAAATAGAAATGAAATAGGTTAGTAATCTACTTCCATTGAAAAATTGTCATATTCAATATAAAAAATGATCCTAATGTTATGTGTTATGTAGAATCTAATGTTATGTAAAATGATCCTAATATTATGTAGTATTAAAATGTTATGTAAAATAGATTCTAATGTTATGGTTAATAACGTTAAAATCATAGTTGCATGAATGAATAATTATCAATATGAATGAAGAATTATCAATATGAATCAATAATTATCTAATAACAGTATAATATCGCCTAAGGGCTAGGAAAGCTATGTATCATTACATCATACCGTGGGTTCAGGGATCGACACCGATTCTATTATTTGGGGTCTATTATGGTTTTTTAGCAACATTGCCAATTGGTCCGGCTCAGATGTATTTTATTCGATCGATGTTAATTCAGAATAAAGTCATCGACAACAGAAAAATTGTTCCTGCAGGGAATTTTGTTCTTAGTGGTTCTTTTGTGGCACAACTGGTGGTCTTCTCATCCATATACGTAGCGCCTATTTATGCGAGTATTTGGAAACCCCATTTGATGACAATCATGCTTGTTCCCGTTCTATTTTTTCTTATTTTTCAAAGATCTTTGATTCGGAGATACCCTTGGCTTCAAAATCCGGCGGTAGAATTTTTTATTGGAGTCGCTTTACAACTGCTAAACCCCGCCCTTTTCGGTAAATCTATCTATACCCGATTAATCAATCTGATGCTATTCAGATATAGCGGAAACTTTTTATTTCTGCTGAGTACCGCAGCCGGATGGTTGAGCGGACAAATTCTTTTTGTCAAAGTGACGAAAATTTTTTGTTCACGGGTGGAAAATGATGTTCCCTTACAAAGGGATAGAAGAGGAGAATTTTTTTTCTTCAGTTTTCAAATCCTGTTCTTCGGCTATGCCATGCTGGCATGCTACGGGAGGAATCCTTCTCTCATCGCTACTAAATGGAATGATTCAAGGACGTTCATTCAAGGTCCTCGAGAAGAGCTCGAAGAACTATCATTAGAGTTATCTGATAAGAAAAAATCTTTTAGGAGTGAGCTAAAGTCACCTAACAAGAAAAAAAAACATAAGAAGTATAAGTCTGAGACTCCTACTAATACTGAAAAAAATGAGGAGAATGTTAATAAGCCGTCCATTCCTTTGCCTTCTTCTTTTAAAACGTTAGTGAAAATTTTATCTGATCAAGTGATAGTGGAGGCTGACAAAGAGAAAATATCACCTTTTCTAATCAAAAGGTGGCCATTAATATTGTTTGATTCTAATCGGTTTAACGACCCCCTTCGATACGTGAGTATAGGAGATTATATTCTGCGTGGCCCTGTGAGGAGCCAAGTTGCTGAATATTTCTTCGATGTTTGTCTCAGTGATGGCCATCAAAAAATTTCTTTCACAACTCCGCCAAGTATCTCTTTTTTTGCCAAAATGGCAAGCTTGGGTGATCAAAGTCTTGATTCAAATCAGGATCACCTTGATGAATGGATAGAAAAAAAATGGGAGAGGAAAACTTCTTTAGGTGAAGAGCTTGAAAATAGGGTGAGAGCTCTAAGCAATGGATCTCCTATTGTCAAAATTCTTGAAAAAAAAATTAGATTTTCAAGAACAAAAGATAAAAAGCGTCTTTCAGAAGTTGATGATCCTTTACTTAGCGGGCCATTCCGTGGGTCAATGAATCAATATCAATTTAAGTCGCCTTGGATGCTATATTCAGAGGAATACTTGAAAGAGCAAAAAAAGAAACTGGCAGAATCTAAGAACCAGGATTCTACCAATAAGAACCATGATTCTACCAATACGAACCGTGATGATTCTACCAATAAGAACCGTGATTCTACCAACCGACTTTGTCGATTTTCTTTAATTCGACCAGAAAATAAAGAAAGAATCGTTCAACCGCGAATCAAACTTATTTCAAAATGGTGGATAGAGAAAATTCGTATGGTCTTATTAGAAGAACAGAACAGAAGAAAATGGTTAGATGAATCTACTTTGGAGGACTTAAAGAATAAATATGAGAAAATTTATCCTAAAAATTTATCTTCATTAGAATATGTTTTGAACACATTGATCCCGGCGCCTTTAAAGGAAAGAATAGAAAAAGACATTGCTTCTTGTGAGAAAAAATTGTTAACAAATTATTTGTTGCATATTTTTCTTGAAACTACGGGTACCAAATGGGAGTTGCTTCTGAGTGCTCTTCCTACCGAGCAGGCTTTGCTTTATGAGCGACTTTTTTTTATTAATTCGGACGAATTCTCAGACTCTCGAGTATCTATGGATATTGAAATAGAAATATTAGAGAAGGATATTCTGAAAGATTTCGCAGCAGATATTTTAGAAGAGGAACTGCCTTCTTCTAATAAGGAACATACTAAGGATAAAAAACATAAGAGCGATAAATCAAATATTCATCTTGATGAATATTTCTTTGAAAAAGAACGATCTGAGCAAGATATGAGAGATTTCGCAGACTTTCATGAACTTTATGTCCTTTATAGCAAATTAATAGAAAAGGACAAAACCCGTCTTGATGATTACGAACCTCGAATCCGAGATTTTAACAGGTTTGTTGTTCCTAAGCTGCCTTCTACTCTATTATCTGGAGTTCACGACCCTATAGCTGTCAAAGATTGTCTCGAAAATCGCCCAAAAAAAGCTCGTCAGCTAATAATTATAAAGCCCTTTGACAAGCTCGCTGAACTGGAAAAGAAAAAAAAAGAGGCGGAAGAACAAGAAAAGAATGAGGTCTTAGAAACAATAAAAAAAGGGTTGTTTAAACCTTTAAAAGAAAAAGCTCTTGAAGAAGAAACTCTTGAACAAGAAGAAGCGGACAAGGGGGGGGATGAAGAAGAGGAGGATCTTCAATCCAAAGATATATATGTCTTTAGTTATCCTTATGAAGGAGATTTTCGTCGAGATTTGGTAAAAGGAGCTGTCCGTTTTCAACGACGAAAAGTTTCAGCAATCAACCATTGGATACCGAGACCAGAGTCGATTCTTTTCGGGAGACTAAAATCAATGACTCAGAAGTCACATAACAAACCCGTGCCTAAGAAGGACGAGGAAAAAAGACTAACTGCAAGATCGCAAAGAATTTACGACAAATTTTTGGAAAGACGCGAAAGACGAAAAGAAGATCGTCGCCGCCGAACACAGCAAATCTTCGACGGGGAAGTGATTCACTATGTCAGAGCTACTCTCTTGTTTACTCATACGTATCTCAGAAAACGAGTGTATTTTCCTATTTTGATAGCAGCTAAAAATATTGGTCGTACTTTACTGTTTCAAGTTCCCGAATGGGAGCAGGATTGGTTCAACTTGGAAAAAGAATCATATCTCAAATGTAATTATGATGGATATGAATTGACGGACCCGGATGTCCCGAAAAAGTTCCTAAAAGAGTACATCAAAGAAGGTATTCAAATCAAGATTGTATATCCTTTTCGCTTAAAACCTTGGTATGAACCTAATGAAATTGAAAAAAAGACAACAGGATACTTAACTATCTATGGTACAGAAATTGAATCACCTTTTGGTAATCCACCAGACGTGCCTTCTTTTTGGGAACCTATTGGCGAATGGATTTGGAATTATACGTCCAATCGGGCAAAACCTATTATCGAACCTACCCGCGAATTGATACAATTCATACAAAAGAAGAGTGCGGCGATGAAGGAAAAGGCTGAGATGATAAAGGAGAGAGTTAGAACAAAGATCAACCTAGATAATAGGAAAGAAATCAACCTAGATACTAGGAAAGAAAAAATTATTCGGACTAAGCCTACGTCTAAAATTATTCGGACTAAGCCTACGTCTAATATTCAATTTTCTTTAGAAATAGTAGAAGATGAACCATTTTCAATCCAGATGAAACAAAATTTGGATATTCCAGATCCAGATGATTGGACAATCACAATGAATGATCGAATCAACCAAATGAATGAAGAGTACCGCTTCAATCTAGATATTTATAATAAATTGAAAGCTGATTTTAAACAGAGAATGGATCAACCTTCTCCTAACATAAAATCCAAATTGAAAAAAGAGTGGATTCGCATCAAAATTTGGCGATCGTTTTTACAAAAGAAAACTATTCGCTTCATCAGGAAGAAATTGCCGTTTTTTATGAAAGTTATTCATTTTAGGGTGAAACTACTATTTATTGATCTCAAAATAAGTATGTTCAATATGATCGAGTCAAATTTGGAATTTTGCATGCAATTGAGTAGAAGTTTTGAAACAATTCAAAAAATATTCAATAGCAATCATCCAATTAGGAAAAACGTCGAATCCAAATGCCAAGGAAAAGTCGAATCCAAATGCCAAGGAAAAGAAATTTCCCAAGCGTACGTTTTTCATCAAATATGGAAAGAAATAAGAAATATGAAAGGATTATGTGTGAAGGATTTAATCGAATCAAGAGCATCGTCTCCTTTTATAAAAAAAAATGTGAAAGAATTTTTGGATTCACAAGGAATATTGGATTGCAAGCATCCTGGAGAGTTAACGATTAACCAGTGGAAGCAATGGTTAAAATGGTGTGCTGGCTACAGAATAGATCCGCACAGAAATAAAAAACGTAAACATGTTATTGGCAACCGGTTGGGATGGACTGAATTTGCATCGTTTTTGGGAGAGAAGCGCTTTGCCACTTTTATGGCACGACTCAAAAACCGGATCAAACGTCATAGATATGATCTTTTGGCATATAGTTATCTGGATCATATGAAAGAGAATAATCACGGACCCGCAATTCAATATATACCGGAACCAGATTATCAAGCTATTTCTAATTTTAAAAATCCCGGTTTTTCCAAGAAGAAGAAGAAGAAAGATGATTCTTCTTGCAAAAAGTTTTTTTCTTCCAAAAAGAAAAAAAAGAATTGTGATTCTTCCACTTCCAAATCCAAAAAGAGGAATGTCGATTTTTGCGCGGCAACTAAAAGAAAGTATTATAAGAAAAGTCGATATTACAAATTCCAATTCTGGTTGTTCCCAGATCTTAGAAAAAAAATCAAAAATGCAAACAAACTTGGTAACGTTTTTCCTCCGAATATCATAAGAAGGCAGATTGAAGAAATGTGGAAATTTCGAGAAATCCAAATACCAAAAGATTTTGATGTTGATGCTTTCGTTATAGAAAGTCTTCGAAAGCAAGAAGAGGAAAAGCGAAGAAAAGCCGCGGCTGCTCAAGAACTTAAGGAAGCCCGAAGAAAACGAAAAGAGGAGAGAACTCAAATAAGAGAAGCACGACGCAAAAAATTAGAATCGGCCACTTCTCCAGAAGAAGTCGAGAGATTGACAAGGACATTCAAACTAGAAGATGACCTAAACAAGAAAGAAAGAAGGAAACAAGCAAAGAAAAGACTTCTCAAGGAACAGAGAGTTAGACAACTAGCAAAAATAGCTGCCCAAAAAGCTAAAGAGCAGAAAAGAGAAGAGAGGAGACGTAAATTGGTGGAATTAAATCGGAAACGTAAATCTTCAAAAAGACAAAAAAAAAAATTCAAAGATTTTCTAGTTCGAGACTTCTGTAATATTTATTATCCAAAACTCAATATTGCTAAAATCAATATGGAAAAAGAAGAAGTCCGACTGGCAATAAAGGAAATTATTTTGAGACAAGATGCTAAGAAAGCGTCACAGGGTGATAAGAAAGCATGGGACCGAGTTAAATCAAAATTGGATGAGAAATACGACGATGAGAAATACAACGAACGCTCCGAAACCAAGACCAAACCCAAGAAAGCCGATGAACAAGAGATAGATTTCAGAACTGCCAAAACTGAATATCTGAAACAACAGAGACGCTTGCAACGGGAGGCAAAACGCCTTGAAAAGGAGGAACAGTTAAAAGAGGAGATGAAACTTAAGGGAGAAGAAGGAGTGGAATTAGAAAAAGACAGATTAGCCTATCGGGAAAGGGCAACAAATATTTATACTTGGGGAATGAAATACGAGCTCGAAAAACTACCGCTAACTCCTTGGGTTACCAAGTTCAGAAATGCGGCTCGTTTTTTTGATAGGAAAAAATTAGGCGGCGAAACTGAGGTAGCCAATTTACTTTTTCCATATGCCGAAAACGGAGATCTTGACTTCGAATTATTAGATACTGTATTGTATCTCAAAAGTATCTTCCCGAAACATAATGATATACGCAGAGTTTTTTGCGAGGCAGCCCGAAGATCTATGCCACTTGTACCGGGGTACTTTAATGACCGATTCTTTGTATATAAAATTGCAAGTCTTTTATTCAAACTAAAGAAGAAAAAGATAAATGTCAATCTTTTTGATAGACCTCGATCTCGACGACGAATAAATGAGAAAATTTCAAGTTCTTTCATTTTCGAAGATCTTTTTCTTCCAAGACGTCGCAGAGAATTTCGAATTTTGAATCTTTTGAATCTGGAAAACCATTTGGATGAGAGTGTAAGATCCAGTAGTCAAGATGACCAAGGTCTAATGAAAAAAAACGAACATCTGATCGTAGATACAAGGCAAAAGATAAGACGTTTTCTTTGGCCTCGTTATCGATTAGAAGATCTTATTTGCATGAATAGATTTTGGTGGAATACCAATAATGGTAGTCGATCTGCTATGTTGAGGGTACGCATGTATCCTAAAATAGATCATTGGGAACATATTACAAATAATTTGTATTTTCTAAAGCTAAAGCACAGTTTTATTTCGATAAGAGAGACTGTTCAAAAATTTGGAAATCATGCCAAAAGTTTATTGGGTACGAAACAGTCGCCGGTTGCTGGACATAACGAAGCTCTAAATGAAGTAAAGCACAAAAAAGAAAACTCTTTTTGCAGCATAAGTTCGTCCCTTCCTTCTGACCCCTCCCCGTACAATGAGCTTCTTACGATACTCAGAAAAATAATAAGTGAGCTTATAGATTCTATTAGGGAATGGATAGGTTCACTTTTGTCCAAGCTTAGAGATTCTATTATGGAATGGATAAGTTCACTTTTGTCTCAGCTTAGAGATTTTCTTATCAAATCGATGAGAAAACTTTTCTCTAAACTTAAACTTCAATTGAAAAGATTTCTAAATCCGCTGAAAAAGAAACTGAGAAAATGGATAGATCCGTTCATCAATAAGTTTAAAACTGAACTTATCAATTTTAGAAGGTTTCTTAGAAATCTTATAAATGAAATTAGAAACCTTATAAATGAAATTAGAAACCTTATAAATGAAATTAGAGTGAAACTCGTCAAATTTCTACGCTTCCTGAGAGATATAATAGACGGACTAGCAATTAAACTAGAAAAATGTAAGCTAGAAAAACCTAGACGTTTCAGTCGTTGGAATAAAATCCAAAACTGTTGGAATAAAATCCAAAACCGTTGGAATAAAATCCAAAACTCGAGGCTTTTTTCTATTTTTCAAATAGGTTGTTCGATACATAACTATTATAATATGTGTCTTTACTTCGTTGAACTTTGGAGGAGAATGTAAAAATCAGTTATATGGCTGGTTGCTTTAGTAACTTACTAAAGCAACCAGCCATAGCTATGTAAGCCTATTCCCAATAAATCAACGCCCAAATAACATGTCCAAACTAGAATAAATCCTAGAGAAGCAACAATCGCCGGTTTTTGTCCTTTCCAACCCCTGTTTATTCTAGTATGTAAATATATTGCAAATAGAATCCAAGTTATTAATGCCCAAGTTTCTTTTGGATCCCAGCTCCAATAAGATCCCCATGCTTCGTTGGCCCATACTGCCCCGGAAAGTATACCTATAGTTAAAAGAGAAAATCCTAGACCAATAGTACGATAACTGAATTGATCTAATTGGTTAGTAAAGACCCATTTACGATAATTTCTAAGTGAAAGGTAAAAAGTCTGTTTCAATTCTTTTTTTTCTTGGTCGCGTGAATACCAATTGAAGAAAAAAGAATTTTTCACACTAAGAAAAATCTTTTGATTTATTTGGGACGCAATGACCAATAAAGATATGGATGATAGGGATCCACATAAAAGAGTTGCATAACTGAGCAATATCATACTTACATGCATCATTAACCAATGAGATTGTAAAGCAGGTACTAACATTGCAGATTCTTGCATTTTATCCGGAAGACCTAAAGTAGCAAAACCATGAGTTAACATAGCACTTGGCGCGGTGATTGCACCTAACCACCAAGCATACTGGCCCCGTAGTTGTATAACTATATGAATCATGGAGGAAGTCCATGAAAGGAACATGAATGACTCATACAAATTACTTAACGGTAAATGCCCCGAATAGAGCGAACGGGAAACTAATACTCCCGTTATACAAATACACGTCACTATCATGCCCTTTCCTCCTGAATTACTTAGTTTTTCACTTCTATAAATTAAGGTTCCCCAATAAATAAAAGTAATCACAAAAGTAAGAGAAAAAGAGACATGAGCTGATATATGTTCGAGAGTTATAAATATCATAATAAACCCATTGATTTTTTAATATAGGATTCGTTTCGTAAGAAAAAGATCAAATCGATTGATATGTATGTAATAAATCATATTGACATAGATCGAACAATGAATAGTCATTTATAGTCATTTACTATATAGGTACTCCATATAGAATAGATATCTAGAGATATTAGATATGGAAGGGATACTAACCTATAGTATCTTATTAACAATAATGCCGCCACTCGGATTCGAACCGAGATGCTCTAGCGCTGCTGCCTAAGAACAGCGTGTCTACCAATTTCACCATGGCGGCTTTTTTCTCATATATCTAATATATTCTATCTGACCTATATTGGACTATCTTGTTTGCGAGGCTGCTCTGCTAATACAAATACAAAAATAGCCTAGTTGTTGCTATTCAATATCCCACGTTCGATGTTGGTCATTATAACGGAGTATGACGCAGTTTGGTAGCGTGCCACTTGGGGATGGTGGACGTCGTAGGTTCAAATCCTTCTGCTCCGAAACCCATAACTAACTTTTGAGGAGATAAAGGCTGCTCAGGCCAGAAAAGCCTAGTAGGATACTCACTATCCTTGGGGTCTTTACCATGACCAATTTCATGGTCATCATCATGACCAATTTCATAGTCATCATGACCAATTTTATAGTCATCATCATGACCAATTTCATCGGCATCCTCACTAGAATCATTGTCCTGACCAATTTGATAGATATGATTATAGATATCATTATTGTCATGATGATAGATATCATCATTGTCAGAACCCTTTTGATGGTCATTATCCTTGTTATCGAAAGACCATAGATTTGGATAACACAGTCCCAGTCCTTCTCCGCCTATTTCATCGATAAGACAAACATCTCTTGCTTCCCCTGGTTCCAGAAAAATATCTCTTTCTAAGAGACTTTCAATTAGTTCGGGTTCTTGCCTTGTCCTTCTTATATAAGTTTCCAAAATATAAGTCCGCAATAGGCCCATAAACTCTGCATCGGAGCCGGATTCGTCGTGGCGACGACGATCATAAGGAGACATATGAGGTTGATGAATCATTATACGACCGTTTTCGCTTAATACTCGTTTAGTAAGCGCCCCTCCGTGTAGAAGGAAAGCTCCCATTGAAGCATTTAACCCGAAGCCTGCTGTAAATACATCCCCTATTACGAATTGCATAACATCATAAACAGCTATTCCCTGTAGCATTCCTCCACCTCGACAGGAAATAAAAAACATGAAATCTTTTGTTTGATCTTCTTGATTTAAATAAATCATGCATTTCATTATTTGGTCAGCAGGTTGTTTTTCTAGCGCTCTACCTAAAAAAAGGTATCTTCCAAAAAAGAGTCTGTAATATAGTTCCACCCACATTTCTTGTTCTTGGGGGCTTTCTGGTTTTTTTTCTTCTGGTTTTTTTTCTTCTGGGTTTGGATTTTCTTCTGGGTTTGGATTTTCTTCTGGGTTTGGATTTTCTTCTGGGTTTGGATATTCTTCTGGGTTTTGGTAGTCTTCTGGGTTTTGGTATTCTTCTTCGTTTTGGTAGTCTTCTGGGTTTTGGTATTCTTCTGGGTTTTGGTAGTCTTCTTGGTTTTGGTAGTCTTCTTGGTTTTGGTAGTCTTCTCTTTCTTCTCCTTCTTCTTCTCCTTCTTCTCCTTCTTCTTCTCCTTCTTCTCCTTCTTCTTCTCCTTCTTCTCCTTTGTCTCCTTCTTCTCCTTCTCGTCCTTTTTGTCCTTTTTGTCCTTTTTGTCCTTCTTTTCCTTTCCCGTCCCCCAGATATGGAACGCTCCCCAGATATGGAACTTTTGGAATGTTCGTTAAACTCAAGCTCATTACATACTTACTTACATACTTACTTACATACTTACTTACATACTTACTTACTTATTTACTTACTTATTTACATACATCAAAAAAGCTACATATCATCTTCTTCTTCCGAAGAAATAAGAAGCTGTATAGGTATTATACATAATTATACTACCTAGGTATTCTAGTATAATACATCCTTCATGATTTTTTTTGTCTACTCTCTATTATTAAATAAAATAGAAAAATCTTTACATATTCTTCATTATTATTATTTGTCTATTTGTATTGAATAAATAGACAAATCTATTTATTCCATTTTTTATTATCAAAGCGAAAAAAAAAAGATGTCCAATCTCATATTCTTTTTTTTGGATTAGACAATATAGTATTATTTTCGAGATCTTCTTCACTTCATCTGCTAAGAAAAGAATAAAAACCCTTGGTTTTTTTCCATTATGAGTTCTGTCGGTAGGTCCGGGATTGGTCCCGTTGCTATCATCCCATTCTTCTCACCGAAAAAGCTGTTTTAAAGAATCTCGTTACTGATATCTTGAGTCGCTTTTATGATCTATTTTGAAACAAAAAATCAATATTTATGGGTCTTTTTCTGGTGCTTTCGCATTTTTTTTTTTAAGAAAAAGACGTTGATCATTTGCTGCTTAGATTGCAACAGAAGAACAATTTTGAGTTTGTTTGAGAGATTCATATCTTCTTATATGACCGATGACCACTTTATTCGTTGTTTCTAATGGTATAACATTATAAGTTAATGGTATTACAAATAACCTGTACGATTCTACATAAGAAAAACTTAATGTCATAATAAAGCATGATGACTAATAAACATACTAATGTATGAATCCAATACGGAAGTAATAATGGTTTAGATAGAGTCTAAACCGGTAACGCTAAATAGAATTAAAGTGCCGACTATTCAACAACTGACTAGAGATGCGAGACAGCCGATAAGAAAAAGAAAAAAATCTCCTGCTCTTCGAGGATGTCCTCAACGGAAGGGAGTATGCGCTAGGGTGTATGTGCGACTCGTTTGGATCAGAAGCTGAAACGGACCAGGAAATTGAACAATAGTTTTCTTCTGTGAAAAAGTACAGATCTATCAGTTTCCTTGTACCGGGGAAAATGAAATTTATGGTTTAAATTGATGCAAATCCAATCACCTTTACGTAGGATGAAAAGCACTTCCTCATTGGTAGCGAATGGTCATCAATCCATTGAGCGAGGAAAAAAAGTAATTTTAAAGAACATAAAGATTATGTTTATATTGCTGCGAGAACGGACAAAAGGTCAGCTATCTTGCGAACTCTCACAAATAGATGTCGTTACTGTATCTATAAATCTTTAGAGTCTTTATAATTCGGGGGGGAAGAGTAGAGCTAGAGATGGTAAAATATACAAGTTACCAAATACTCATCTCACATCTTAGGGCTCCGGCGTATAGAGAGGACCTTACCGTTAGAGAAATAACCATAGAAACGAAGAAATCCATAAGAGAAAAAGAAAATAATAATAACATATATTGTATATTGATTATTTTGATTACTTAAATGCAAGGTCCAATCCCCTGCCTACTTGGAAGGTGCCTAACTGAAAGGAATTATGGTTGGGAAGGTTAGAGTAGCAAAAGCCATTGGAGTCGTATATTTTATACATTAGAAAAATCAGTTTTATATTACTTAAAAGAAAAATGATTGATCAAAAAAGAGATTAGTCATCTATGAAGAATCAACTTCAATGACCAGAGTTAAACGTGGGCATATCGCAAAAAAACGTCGAAAAAAGATTCTTGCATTTGTATCAGGCTCTCGGGGAGCCCATTCAAAACTTTTTAGGACTGCTAACCAACAGAAAATGAGAGCTTTAGTTTCCGCTCACCGAGATAGAATTAAGCGGAAGAGAGATTTTCGTCGTTTGTGGATTACTCGGATTAATGCAGCATCCCGTGCTAATGGATTCTCCTATAATAAATTTATACAATTTTTATACAAAAGGCAGTTGCTTACAAATCGTAGAACACTTGCACAAATAGCTGTATTAAATAATAATTGCTTTTCTATGATGCTAAAAAAGATTCCTGTATTATGAAATAGTAACATCCAATCTCCCGGGGAAATTTTCCGGGAAACTCAAGACAGTACGAAAATGAATTCGAAATGACTTGGGTAATTATTCTATTTTATTTATATCTTTGTTAGATATCCCAGCTCGAATTAAATGGAGGAGTCTTAAGCTCTAATTACTTTTGAATTGAAAGAAAGAAAGGGTATCAAAGATAGAATACGAGCTTGTTTAATAGCTCTAGCTATTAAACGTTGTTTTTTCAACGTTAATCGATTCCTTCGACGAGATAATATTTTTCCTTGATCACTAATAAATCGATTGATTAAGCTAATATTTTTATAATCCATTTGCTCTCCAGGCTGAATTGTCGATAAACGTTTTCGAAAAGAATGCCGATTTAGAGAAAATCGCCTAGATGCATTTCGAAAAGATGACTTAGATCTATTTCTAAACTTAGATCTACTTCTCAATTTAGATCTACTTCTTAATTTATATCTATTTCTAAATTTATTAGATCTATTTTTAAACTTATTAGATCTATTTTTAAACTTATTAGATCTATTTTTAAAATATGGTTTATATGTATTCCGAAAAGATGGCTTCATTTTATTCATAATTTGTTTTATGAACCTTTCAAATACTATTTATTTTGTTTCAAAATATTTCGAAAAGAAATATTGACAGTGACATATTTTGTTAATATTATATACAAAAGATAAAAGATAAATATCTTCAATATATATATTGGGCAGAAATGTTAGATTGAATCTATTTTTTGATTTCTCCATGAATGGTATGCTTGTGACAAGAAGGACAAAATTTATTTAATTCCAATCGATCAGGAGTATTGCGGCGATTTTTTCGAGTCGTATATCTGGAAATACCTTTTGATTTTTTTTCAACACTGTCTTGAGTACAACTAGTACATTCTAAAGTAATCGTTATTCTTACATTTCCACCCTTGGCCATATAACTTACTTTTGGTATTGTATCTACTTCTTTTCAATTTGGAAAAAAAAAAAGAGAAGAAAGAGAAAGGGATAAAAGTTGTCTTAAAAATGATTAAAGATTTTATTACGAGAATGAATTAAGTAATAAAATCTTTAATTAAGATTTTCAAGTAGTTTACTATTTTAGGAACTTTTGGATCTATATTTTTCTTTTTATCTTAATCCTAATTCTATTGATCCAAGAAGAAAAGGAAATGAATCTAACATCATTTTTTATTTCGGGTTCGCAGAAAAGCAAAAAAAAAAAACAAAAAATGAAAGTCAAAAAAAGGAAAAAGTCAGAGCATCTGGGAAAAAACGATTTATCTCAATTAATAAACCGGATAAAAATATCAAGCATAAAGTAGCTAACACAGGCGCTGTGGAAAGATATGTTTTTATATCTTGCATTGTTCGTAAGTTCTCCTTCTCAAGAATGATAGATATATCATATGGTCAACTACATCCGTAGTTTACGACTATCTGCAAACAGATATTTGCATTTGGCACAAATTCCTTTTTTTTTACAATATGATACTAATAACTATGTAGTAGTAAGTAATCAAGTACTGTCAATAAATAGACATCTTATAAATTATATCTTCCGTATAGACAGTCTATTCACGTGCGAAGGTAGATAAATGTGGAAAACAAAATTCAATTCTTTTAATATAAAATATCGAATCGAATAAAAAATACTCACGATTCAAAGGGATGTAGCGCAGCTTGGTAGCGCGTTTGTTTTGGGTACAAAATGTCGCAGGTTCAAATCCTGTCATCCCTACCCTTTTTTATCCTAAATCTTTCATCAAAAAAGTAAAAAGTCGAGTGATAGTTGTTTAATTCAATGAAACATGGAAATAATCTTTTCTTTCAAGAAAAAAAGAACAAAAAGCGCTCTTAGTTCAGTTTGGTAGAACGCAGGTCTCCAAAACCTGATGTCGTAGGTTCAAATCCTACAGAGCGTGATCCTGTGTGTGTTTTTTTTTTCCTTTTTTCTGATCGATCTTCTTGTCACTTAGACTGAAAAAGCTAATGGAATCTGATCCCTCAGAATCAGTAGGAGACCCGTTCATAATATGGTCATCAAATATCCAATTTATCGCCGCGTCGGTACTGTAAATATGCAGTTACAAATAATCCAGCCAAAGTTATAGGAATTAGACCTAACACAATTCCGGATAACAAAACTTCAATCATATTTTTTTTATTAAAAGAGAATAGGTAAGGATTAATAGCTAATCTACATAGTACCTCAAATTGACTTGGAATCTCTGAGGTTGAGGTTATTTTCTATTTCAAATAAGTTCTATACTGCTTAACCCAATGAATAAGACTGAGGTGAAAATAAGCAAAACTAATAAAAAACCAAAATAACTAATTATAGTAAGCATGGAAGAAATGAATAAAAAAACCAATGATTGATACGTATTTTTGTCAGGCAATTACCTCAATTTATTCTTTCTGAGTATGAAAAAAGGGTTTCAATAAATAGATACAAAGTTAGCATTGAATATCTGATAATGATGTTATCAACAAACATAGAGGGAATATACAATAAAAAGTCTGTTATAAAGTAAAAATGAAATCCCCCACCTATAAATTAAATAATAATAAATACCAATTGTGTAGTAATTTCATTAATGATCCTACTCCTTTTCTATATTAAAGTGAAAATTATATTGCTATGTTAGAAGCAGGCTAGCTATACTTAGTATACTTCAAATATACCCTTGGTATCATATTGACAATCAAGCAAGGATTGTAGAAAATATCAGTAGTTTTCCATTTCCTGATCTCTTTCTTTCATGGGATCAATTTACCCTTGATTTTAGAATAATATAGGGAGCTTAGCATGTCTGGGAATACGGGGGAACGCGCTTTTGCTGACATTATTACTAGTATTCGATACTGGGTTATCCATAGCATTACTATACCTTCTCTATTCATTGCGGGTTGGTTATTTGTCAGTACGGGTTTAGCTTATGATGTATTCGGGAGTCCTCGGCCAAATGAGTATTTCACAGAAAGCCGACAAGAGGTTCCATTAGTAACTGGCCGTTTCGATTCATTAGAGCAACTCGATGAATTTACTAGATCTCGATCTTTTTAGGAGGTATTAATGACTATAGATAGAAGCTATCCAATTTTTACAGTTAGATGGTTGGCCGTTCACGGGCTAGCTGTACCTACGGTTTTTTTCTTGGGATCAATATCAGCAATGCAGTTCATACAGCGATAAACTTTATTATAAACTAAATCACGGAGCTATTTATGACACAATCAAACCCAAATGAACAAAATGTTGAATTGAATCGTACTAGCCTCTATTGGGGGTTGTTACTTATTTTTGTACTTGCTGTTCTATTCTCTAATTACTTTTTCAATTAGGAACAGTAATAATCTTTTTTCTTACCCAATTGAATTTGGTGAGATCTAATATTTCTATGTATTATTTTATTTATGCCTCATGAATACTTTTTAAAAATGTGAAAGGAAATAATAAAAATGGGCGGAAGGATCCCTCTTTGGTTGATAGGTATTTTAGCTGGTATTCTCGTTATTGTTTTAATAGGTTTTTTTTTTTACGGTTCTTACTCCGGCCTAGGTTCCTCCTTGTAGCGAAAAAACTGCCTTATACTATGATAAGAGATAGACAATGTAAGGAATACTATACAAAATTGAAGCAAAACTCTGAAAAGAAAGAGATAAGATAAAAAAGATATAGAAAAGTGAAAACTTAAAAAATAAAGATAAGATCTTACCTTTCTTTGAACACAAAGAAGGGTAAGATTTTATCTTTACTTTGTTATTTTTTTATAAGTTCTAAAATAAGCGAAAATAGCAAGCCAAGATTACTAAATTCTCTCCTTTCTTCTATTTGTTTATTTGTTTTGAATATGATAAATGAAGGTGAGAAAAGATAACATGTATATGAATATTCATAATTAGGGAATTCACTCCAAAACTCCAAGTTTGTTCCGGAATCACTCATTATTAAAATAGGCAAATATTTCTTTAATATCTTAATATCTCCTCGTCTTTCACAATATATTCGAACAGAGGGAAGGGGAAAATGAAGGATTCTGAAGAAGTATTACTTATATTATATTGTTGCCATTTTTATTTCTTATACATTAATTGCATTAATCATTCATAAGATAGAGATTCAAATCTTTTATGCGCCTAAAAATTCATTTCGACCAATTGAACTTTCTCAAATTGTTTCTTTTTAAGAACCAGAAATATCTGTGCTAAAACGACAGATGCTAAGAATAATAAAAGACCTTGAACACGTAAAGGATCTTGAAGTACTATTTCTGCATTTTCCTGACCAAATCCACCTACATTAGGGTTATTCGTTAACGACTGATCCGCCTTGATGAATTCGCCTTCTGAAACAAGAAGTTCCGGTCCCGGAGGTACAAAGTCTACCACTTGTCGACCGTCTGATGGATTATCAATAGTTATTTGATATCCACCTTTTTCTTTACGTGCAATTTTACTTATTTTACCGGTTGCTGAAGCGTTGTACACTGTATTGTTGCTTTTGCTCCCATCGGGATAAATTTGTCCTCTTCCTCTATTACCACCTACATATATGGGATATTTGAGGAAGTGAGCTGTTTTATTAGTAGCGGGATTTGGTGAGAGGATGGGAAACACAATTTCACCATATTTTTGACCAGGAATAGGTCCTATTATTAGAATATTTTTTTGATTGGGACGATAGTTCTGAAAATAAAGATCACCTATTTTTTCCTTAATCTCAGGAGAAATACGATCCGGAGGAGCTAATTCGAAACCTTCGGGTAAAATAAGAACAGCTCCTACATTTAAAGTTCCTTTCTTGCCATTAGCAAGAACTTGTTTTATTTGCTTATCATAAGGTATTTTTACAACTGCTTCAAAAACGGTATCAGGAAGCACGGACTGTGGAACTTCAATCTCCACAGGTTTTTTAGCCAAATGACAATTGGCACATACAATACGCCCAGTTGCTTCTCGAGGATTTTCGTAACTTTGCTGTGCAAAAATGGGATATGCATTTGCAATAGATGTACGAGTCATTATATCTATTAATATTAAGGCGGAAATTGATTGAGCTATCAACTTTTTTATCCAATCATCATAAGTTTTTCTATTTTGCATGGTTCAATTTTTTGTTACAATTCTTTTATTTCAAATAAATGGTAGTAGGTAACTATGATAGTTACCTGCTTGCAATTCTGCTACTATATTAAACCTAAAGCTAAAAAATAAGAAGTATTGCCCGGGTGAGAAACCATTTGTTATTCATTCATCGAGTGATAAATTACTACAAGTGAAGGAGATGTACTATTCAAACGACGGAAAACCCAATATTTGAAAATTGTGTCTAAGATGACTGGAAAAGTTGAAACAAGACCAGATATTATTCGTTCGTTATGGGCAAATCCATAATTTTCGAAGATCCAATTGATTATCAATTCCCAACCATGGGGCGAGTGAAACCCAATACATAGATCGGTTGCTAAAAGAATAGAAAAGGCTTTCATTGTATCGCTTAGGCTGTAGAAGACTTCTTGGATCCAAGAATTGAGAATGCCAAGTTTCTTCTTACCCAGAATGAGACAAACACTTAAAAAAACCAAACCTATTAGATTTGCTATTAGATGTGAGATGATTTGGATACAATCTTGATTATATATTTTCACTAATTGGATCATTTTTTTCTGCATTTCTACACGAATATCTTGCGAATGCGTTTCCGAAGAATCTTCCATCATTATTTCTAACAGGAAGAGTTCCTCTATTTTTTCAAACTTTTTTATAGTGTCTTCTTCTTGTAAATAATCAAAAATTTTTTTTGATTGACCAGTATTCCACCAATTTGTAACCCAAGGTTCTAAACCGTTCTGTAATGAAATTGAAATTCCCCAAGGCAATACTATTAAACATGTAAGATATTGTAAAGAAGCTAATGCTTTATATTTGGCAACTTCCAATTCGTGAATCGTTAACGAACTCGATTGGCTCGTTAGCTCTGCCCAAAATCTGAACAAAGTACGAATTATAGAACGAGGTATGAGATCCATAGAATTTTTGCATAATGATAATTAAATTATTCGACCTCGAGAGATCTTTCGGTCGGATGAGGGATGGTTTGTTCCGAGTGAGAAGTAGAGTAAAAAAGAAAGGATAAATAAATCCTTGAAAATCATTTGGATCTGGACTAATTTCATTTTGAACTCTTGACCCGAAGAATCGCTTCAATTGGCAAATAAAAGAAATGAAAGTTTAAGTCTAATAATACCAATTTTGTTTGATACATATAGGAAATTGATTTATTCGAGCGCATATGTAAAAAAAGGTGTAAAAACTATAGTCATTTACTTCATTGTATTCTTTTGAGATGTTATATCCGTGTTTATTAAAACCTTTTGTCCCTTTCTAATAGATAAAGAATAATATGGAGTGGAGTTTTTGCTAACTGCCAAAAAATAGTATGGCTCCATAAGTAACAGTTTGTGTTGGTGGAACATAAATATGGTCTTTCCTCCTTATTTCAAAATCCTTCAATGGATACGCGCAAAAAACGGGCTAATTCGGCAGCTTTTTGTTCCATTTCGCGCAAGGTCAAATTTTCTTCAGTACGAGTTAAGGGGATGTCTTGTTGGCCCTTTATTTCCATATAAATAACACGACGAGGAAATATACCTTCTTGAACTTCCATTTTGATCGCCTGAATATCCTTCATAAGAAATCGGAGGAAAATACGACGATTTCTTCCGGGAAATCCCCAGCGAAAAAGGCATACAACTCCTTCTTTTTCATCAAACTTATTATAACCACTACCCACATTGCATAAAATAGTGCACCACAAATAAGAGCTAATGAACAGACCTGCAATCCCATAAAAACACATCACAATTCCTTGTGGAACAAAAAGTATTTGCTGAGATGACAATAAGGGTATCAAGTTCCTACCAAGGTAACTTGAAATTCCGACCACAAAAAATCCTAGTGAACCCAAAAGCAGGAGACAAGCAAAAAAAAAATTGCTTATTTTTCTAGAGCCTTTTATGGGCTCTATCCAGAGCCATTTGGATCGACGATTCATGACAAATTACGTCCTATTTTCATTTGAGGGATTGAACAAGACTCCCATCCAGAAGTCACTCTCATAAATTGGCTATATTCATAAACTAGCCATATACATATAAGCATTTCACAATAAATAATAAATCTCTCTATTCAAATGTATTATATAAGCATATTTTGAAGTAGAAGTAAGAAATTGGATCTAATATGTCTCATACATATGATACCATATACATTCCATATTTTTGTTATTTATCATATATGAATAGATCTATCATATATGAATAGATCTATTAATAATAAAAAAGATTTCAAATATCACATATCTGTCTTGATTGATCATATTCATTCATAAAATTTCGTCATTTTGAATATAAAAGTAAAGAAAAAGCATTGTAACTGCTGGAAAAAACAAGCCCACCAAAGGTACTAAGAGAGAGGGGAAGTTGTGGATTATCATATCAAAAGTATATTAAGTATTTTATTTTTTTTTATCTATTACAAAGAATTATAAGATCAAATGAGTAATAGGACCAAATAAGCGGACGTGTCTTTCTTCGTAAAATACCTACTTTTTGAAAGTAATTTATTACTTTACTTTGTAAGATATAAAACAAATGGGACCAATTACCACATTGTATATTGGTAGCTATAAATGATAAAATAGATCCGCTTCTCAATTCTATCTTTTAAAACTCTTTTATTTTATTTTTATTAAATAGATAGATGTTCACCTTTGAGACAAAGGTCTAATTTCATAGCATAATTTGTCTCTAATGCGAGAAAGTTACATAGTATGTATTTTTTTTTTTATAAAGGGGTATTTTCATGGGTTTGCCTTGGTATCGTGTCCATACCGTCGTGTTGAATGATCCTGGCCGGTTAATCGCTGTGCATATAATGCATACAGCTCTAGTTTCTGGATGGGCCGGTTCTATGGCTCTTTACGAATTAGCAGTTTTCGATCCATCCGATCCTATTCTTGATCCAATGTGGAGACAAGGTATGTTCGTTATACCTTTTATGACTCGTTTGGGAATAAAGGATTCATGGGGTGGATGGAGTATAACTGGAGAAACTATATCTAATCCAGGTATTTGGAGTTATGAAGGTGTGGCCGGGGCACATATTGTGTTTTCTGGCTTGTGCTTTTTAGCAGCTATCTGGCATTGGGTATATTGGGATCTAGACGTATTTTGTGATTCCCGTACAGGAAAACCTTCTTTAGATTTGCCTAAGATTTTTGGAATTCATTTATTCCTCTCAGGAGCAGCTTGTTTCGGATTCGGAGCATTTCATGTAACGGGTTTGTATGGCCCTGGAATATGGGTGTCTGATCCTTATGGACTAACTGGGAAAATACAACCTGTAAATCCGGCATGGGGAGCTGAAGGTTTTGATCCTTTTGTTCCGGGAGGAATAGCTTCTCATCATATTGCAGCAGGTATATTGGGTATATTAGCAGGTCTATTCCATCTCAGTGTTCGCCCTCCCCAACGTTTATACAAAGGACTACGTATGGGGAATATTGAAACTGTCCTCTCCAGTAGTATTGCTGCTGTGTTTTTTGCAGCTTTCATTGTGGCCGGAACAATGTGGTATGGTTCCGCAACCACTCCGATCGAATTATTTGGTCCTACTCGTTACCAGTGGGATCAGGGATACTTCCAACAAGAAATAGATCGACGGGTTCGTGCCGGTCTGGCTGAAAATCTAAGTCTATCGGAAGCTTGGTCAAAAATTCCTGAAAAACTTGCTTTTTATGATTACATTGGGAATAATCCAGCTAAAGGGGGGCTATTCAGGGCGGGTGCAATGGACAATGGAGATGGAATTGCTGTTGGTTGGTTAGGACACCCTATTTTCAAAGATAAAAAGGGACATGAGCTTTTTGTACGTCGTATGCCTACCTTTTTCGAAACATTTCCAGTCGTTCTAGTAGATGAAGAAGGAATTGTGAAAGCCGATGTCCCTTTTAGGAGAGCAGAATCCAAGTATAGTGTTGAACAAGTAGGTGTAACTGTTGAATTCTATGGTGGTGAACTTGATGGAGTTAGTTTTGGTGATCCTGCTATAGTCAAAAAATATGCTAGACGTGCACAATTAGGTGAAATTTTTGAATTAGATCGTGCTACTTTGAAATCGGATGGTGTTTTTCGGAGTAGTCCAAGGGGTTGGTTTACTTTTGGGCATGCTACATTTGCCCTTCTTTTCTTTTTTGGACATATTTGGCATGGTGCTAGAACTCTATTCAGAGATGTTTTTGCCGGTATTGATCCGGATTTGGATGCTCAAGTAGAATTTGGGGCATTCCAAAAATTGGGAGATCCAACTACTAAAAGACAAGTGGTATAATATGGTATTGCTCCGCTTGTTAATGCAATATTGAGAATTTGCATCTCAGGAAAATCTTTTTATTTCACCTTTTTCAAAATGTTGTAATTAGTACGAAAGCTATCTCTATTAATTATAAACTACGATCGAATTTATGGAAGCATTGGTTTATACATTCCTTTTGGTATCGACCTTAGGGATCATTTTTTTTGCTATTTTCTTCCGGGAACCCCCCAAAGTTCCCGATAAAGGGGGAAAATAATTTCCTATTTTTCTAATCCTTTTTCTTATTTTTACTTCTAAAAAGAATAAAAAAGATCTTCCCGATCGGGAAGGTCTTTTTTATTCTTTTTCAACTAGTCCTCGTGCTCTTCAAAAGGATCTCGAAGTTGTTCAGAAGGTTGTCCAAAGGCGGTGTATAGGGCATAACCGGTAAAGCTAACAAGTAAACAAGATATGGAGATAGCGACTAAGGTTGCAGTTTCCATTGGTAGATAATCCTATGTATATATATGTACATAATAGTATACAAAGTTAATTAAATCTCAACCAATACTCTTTTTTTATGGCTACACAGACCATTGATGATACTTCCAGAACCGGACCATTACAAACTACTGTAGGAAATTATTTAAAACCACTTAATACAGAATCTGGTAAAGTTGCTCCCGGATGGGGAACTACTCCTTTTATGGGCATTGCAATGGCTCTATTCGCAATATTCTTATCTATTATCTTGGAGATTTATAATTCTTCCATTTTATTAGACGGAATTCCAGTTAGTTGGGTCTAGAAAAACTAGAAAATCTACCCGGATCCCGAGTTCAAAAAAAAAAAGAACTAAAGAAAAGAAGAATGTTAAATAGCTTCTATTTTTAGGTTATCACGTTCTGGTAGTTTGATCGTGTAATTTCTTTTAATTGAAGGATTTTTGGAATTATGGGTGTGCGACTTGTTATAAATTGATCTCTATTCTAGTACAGAAAACGGGTCTGTTGTCTTTATAAAATAAAGACGGTTCTCCTACCTCGTTAGATATTGCTGTAATAATGAATATCCAGAGCACGAGGTATATAATTCAATAAAATCTGAACTATGGTTTATGCCTGTTTTTAAGACCTCGTGACCAAGCTTCTCAATAATTTGAAAGATCTATCCAAAGAATGAGATAGTATTCCATTTTGATTAGTTAGTTTAGTAAGTAACAATGAAATGCAAAGGTTATAACCCATAAAAACTTTTGAGTAATTTGAAAAATCATCGGGGTGAAATGAAAATCTGGGGTTTAGATTTATTCATCTATTCAGTTGAGATCTCGACAAGATAATTCCTATGGATCGTTTATACTAGTTGTTCTCTAAGTGATTTATATTATATCACGAATAGGATAAAAGATCGTTCAAAAGGCCTATAGCGGTTTATTTCGCATAAGAATGAGCCAACTTGAAATTTGGGCATTAATCACTATGAAAATTTTTTTTCCTTGTTATTGAAGGAAATCATGGATTATTCTGAATCCTCTTCCTTCATACAAAGAAATGAAATATCTATCAAATATTTTTTCTTTTTTTTTTTTACAAACCATGTACTTTGTTCAAAAAAGTATTTTATTTGAGTGTTCTTGTTTAAGCCGTATGAAAAGAAATTTTCATATACGGTTTTCAGAGGGGGACTTGAGTTTACCTATCTCAATAAAGTATACGATTGGTTCGAAGAGCGTCTTGAGATTCAGGCGATTGCGGATGATATCACTAGTAAATATGTTCCTCCTCATGTGAATATATTTTATTGTTTAGGGGGAATCACACTGACTTCTTTTTTGGTACAAGTAGCTACCGGTTTTGCTATGACTTTTTACTATCGCCCCACCGTTCTAGAAGCTTTTGCCTCTATTCAATACATAATGACTGAAGTGAACTTCGGCTGGCTAATCCGATCGGTCCATCGATGGTCGGCAAGTATGATGGTTTTAATGATGATTTTACATGTATTTCGCGTTTATTTAACAGGTGGATTCAAAAAACCTCGCGAATTAACTTGGGTTACGGGTGTAATTCTAGCGGTATTAACCGTATCTTTCGGTGTAACCGGTTATTCTTTGCCCTGGGATCAAATTGGTTATTGGGCAGTCAAAATTGTGACCGGTGTGCCTGAGGCCATTCCGTTAATAGGAACTCCTTTGGTAGAGTTATTACGCGGAAGTGCTAGTGTGGGCCAATCGACCTTAACCCGTTTTTATAGTTTACACACTTTCATATTACCCCTTCTTACTGCTGTATTCATGTTAATGCATTTTCTAATGATCCGCAAACAAGGTATTTCAGGTCCTTTATAAAAAGGAAATCTACATTTTGAATCAGTATTGAAAACCTATTCTTTTTCTAATAGATCATTGCCGCGAAAAACATGTTTCTCGGATTTCTCCTTTCAATTATTAAGTATATTTAATACAAAGAATTGAAGTAGATACTGATCTCAAATGGAGAAAATGGATTATGGGAGTGTGTGACTTGAACTATTAGTTAGGCCGCGCAGATCAATTTATAGGATCTGCCATATAAAGATTCAGATCGAAATGTGTCTCTGTCCCAATTTTCTTTGCAAAAATAAGAGGTTTAGAACCTGGGCAAAAGGCAAACACTTTGTTGTGTTATAAGAGAATTATTTCTATGATCGAATCCGAAATAGGCTCCGTGAGATCCAGGTAATAGTAATAACATTTCAGAACTAAAATTTATTACTTAATTTTATCCTTTCCTTTTCATAGTATGAAAATGCATGCATTTCCCTTGCGTTTCAATACGGTAAATTATCGGAGTAAAGGAAAGGATCTAAAGAAGGAAAAAGGCCAGATCAGTAACAAGTCAATATCTTGTATGCAAAATACATTTTGCTAGATAAACACAGATTACAAGGAATAAGATGATCCAAAAGGCATATTGATCATGATCAAATTTGTGAGCTTACTTGGATACTGAGCATACGAAAAAAGAAAATTATGAATTTTCCATAGATCTTCTTAGTTATACTGATTCTAACGATACGTCTTCATCATTTTTATTTCTTTTATTTCAACTATTGCTCGAGCCGGATGATCAAAATTGGCATGTCCGGTTCTTTCGGGGGATAGATTCATTGATAAAAATCTACTTATCCCAATAACAAAGAAACCTGACTTGAATGATCCTGTATTAAGGGCTAAATTAGCTAAAGGCATGGGACATAATTATTATGGCGAGCCCGCTTGGCCCAATGATCTCTTATATATTTTTCCAGTAGTTATTTTTGGTACTATTGCATGTACCATAGGTTTAGCAGTTCTAGAACCATCAATGATTGGTGAACCGGCAAATCCATTTGCAACTCCTTTGGAAATATTACCCGAATGGTATTTTTTCCCCGTATTTCAAATACTTCGTACAGTACCTAATAAATTATTAGGTGTCCTTTTAATGGCTTCAGTACCTGCAGGACTATTGACAATTCCTTTCTTGGAGAATGTGAATCAATTCCAAAATCCATTTCGTCGTCCAGTAGCTACAACAGTATTCTTAATCGGTACCGCAGTAGCTCTTTGGTTAGGTATTGGAGCAACGTTACCTATCGATGAATCTTTAACTCTAGGTCTTTTCCAATTTGATAGAAATTAGAATATCTTAATATAGGGGAGGAGGGAAATCTTTTGTTTATATATCTAGGGAGTAGTTGCTTTAAGATAAATGGTCTCTCCCTAGATATATGCTTTTTTAAAATGCTTTTTATTACTACTATTATATTATTATCATTAGAAAATGGTCAAAAATAATTTTCATATTTACTTTCTGGAAGAACTTAGAAAAAGGGGTCATGAATGGGGAGAAAAAATAGAACTATTATAATTATAAGTCTAAACCGGATTCCCCGGTGAATCAATTCCAATATTTCGTATCAATTCCAATATTTCTTTGACAGATTGTTCCCCAAGATGTTTTATTTTCATTAAATCTTTTCCACTGTAATTCAAAAGGTCTGATACTGTATTTATATTTGCCTTTTTGAGACAAGTATATATCCTAGTAGAGAAGTTTAATTGGTCAATATACATTTGATTGAAAACTATTCTCTTCGTATTAGTCGATATATGCGAAATAGGTAAGGAAGGAGTAATATTGTCGTTTAGACTGTTTGTTCCATCGCTATTCTCTTCCTTTGCATTTAGAAAGGGAAGGAAAAAGTCAATTAAATTACGAGAAGCTTCATCAAGTGCTTCTTTAGGAGCTAATCCTCCATTCGTCCATATTTCAAGAAATAGAATTTCTTGTGTCTCATTTTCGTTCCAATAGGAGTGAATACTGTAATTTACATTTTGAACAGGGACAAAGACAGCATCTATAGGAAAAAATTCATCCTTATAATTGGAATTATTTGGATTTTGAATAATATATCCGCGGCCTTTTTCAATTTGTAATGACATATCTAAGGTAATTGATTTGTTTATGTTAGCTATATGTTGTGTAGTATCAATTATTCTCACAGAAGGTGGTAGTATGATATCTTCAGCGGTTACTTTTTTTGGTCCGACAACATGGATAGATCCTTCTCGAATTCCGTACGCATCACTTCGAAGTACAATTTCTTTTAGATTCATCAAAATTTCATGTATTGATTCCTCAATACCTATTATCGCGGAATATTCGTTTGATATATTGTTAAATTTAGCACGTGTGATACATGTTCCTTCTACTTCTCCGAGTAGAACTCTTCTTATTGCACTGCCTATTGTATTAGCTTGACCTTTGCGAAGCGGAGATAAAGTGAAACGACCATAATGAAGACGCTTACTCTCTGTTCTGGATTCGACGCACTTCAATTCTGGTATCTTTATTGAGACTGATATTTCATTCTGATTCATAATATTATTTTAATAAATGGTTTAATCATTTCTTTCTCTTTCAATTTATTCAATTTTTACACACGTCTCCTTTTGGGAGGTCTACATCCGTTATGTGGCACAGAAGTTACCTCATAAATATTCTTTATTCTTATACCACTTTTATAAATAGATCGCAGTGCTGGTTCTTTCCCCGGACCGTTGCCACGTAGCATAACTTCTGCTTCTTTCAGAAGACCTTGATTTACTAAGGTATGAACAACATTTTCTGTTGCAATCTGAGCAGCAAATGGTGAACGTCTTTTTGTACCCTTGAATCCGCAAGAACCGGCAGAAGACCAAGAAACCGTTTGCCCTTGTGTATCTGTAACAGTAACAATGGTATTGCGAAAACTTGTTCGAATACAAATAACTCCTTTCAGTATTCGATGTTTAGTTTTACGTGGCAAAAATCTTCTTGTAGCTCTACGTGGCACATATTTTCTTGTATTTTTTGACACAAATCTTTTCTTGTTATAATTTCTGATAAATTTTGATATTTTGAAGTAAAAAAAAAAATGATTCTAAAATAGATTATACATCTAATAATATGAATTATGACGCCGAAATTTATTGATTTCTTTTATAATTCCTTATAATGGGAATTATCCCTGTTTTTGTTTATGCCTCGGATTGTAACAAATTACAACAAGGCGTTTCCGTCTACGAATTAGGCGGCACTTTTCGCAAAGTTTGCGAACAGAAGCACGTATTTTCATATTTGTGGTCCTTTTTTGAATATTTTTTGAATACTAAAATCTTTTGTTAATGGGCCTCATCGGTAGCATCATCCTTTCGTTTGACGGGATATCTATATATTATACGTCCTTTGCTTAAATCATAAACAGGTAATTCAACTCTTACTCTATCTCCTGGTATTACTCGTATTGTTCGACATCTCATTTTACCCGATATAACCGTTAAAACATCTATATCATTATCTAAATGGACTAAAAACATAGCATTAGGATATGCTATGGTAACTACGCCATCCATAATGACAAAATTCTTTTTGGTACTCATTGTTTGCTAGTTTTTCACCTCTAATATTATTAACTTTGTTATGACCTCACTATGACATTAGATTTCTAAAAGAGAAGAATCATTTAATTCAATTGAAATAAAAGACGTTTCATTTTTTTCTTTTTTTTCGTTAATATCTTCTTTTTTTATCAGCTATTACTAACTTAATAATATTCATTGAATAGAATTGAATTCTTTTTTTTGTCAGCTAAATTTCTGACAATGAACACTCAATTTTTCTTTTGATAATAGTAAATGACTTTTCTTATAGCATTGTAATATTGTAGGCAAAAATGCAATTTAGGCATTTACTTTTTGTTTTGGAGGCAAGTTACCAAAAAATACATAATAATTCTCCTCCTATTTTTTTTTGTCGAGCTTCTCGATCAGTCATTATTCCTTGCGAAGTAGAGAGGATTGCAATCCCCATTCCACCTAAAACTTTAGGGATTTCTCGATAATTAGAATAGATTCTCAGACCAGGTTTGCTAATACGCTTTGAAGCGGTTATATATCTCTTTTGCGTCCTTCCCCTAGATTTTGAAGTTAAAACAAAAAAATATTTTTGACCTTCTCTATGTTTCCTAACATCCTCTATAAAGCCTTCTCGTAGAAGAATCCTTGTGATTTTCTCGGTAATAATAGTAACCGCCACTCGAACTGTTTTTTTTTTTACCATGTCAGCATTTCTAATATAAGTCATTAGATTAGCAATAGTATCGTTACCCATGACGAACTAATTCTTAATAATTTACTAAATATAACGGCATGTTTATCTTTTTTTAGGAATATGCCTGACATTACTTTTACATAATTGATCAGTATTTATAGTACTTCAGGAGCCAATGAGATTATTTTGGTGAAATTCAATTCTCTCAATTCTTCAGTAACTGAACCAAAAACTCGAGTTCCTCTTGGATTTCCTTTCTGATCAATGACAACTGCTGCATTGTCATCAGATCGTATTATCATTCCATCGCTACGTTTAAGTTCTTTACACGTACGTATAACTACGGCTCTAACTATTTCTGATTCTTGCAGAGGCATATTAGGTGCTGCTTCTTTAATTACAGCGATGATAATATCGCCAATATTAGCGGTGTTACGATTACCTGCTCCTAGTACTCGAATGCACATTAATTTTCGGGCTCCACTGTTGTCTGCTACATTCAAGTAAGTTTGGGACTGAATCATTTTTCCTCCAATTGTTACCTCGGCAGAAAAAAAGGTATTTATGATCAAATAAATGATCTTTTTCTGCCAGAAATATCTCTTTGGTTCGGCATTATTTACGCGAACTAGTAATAAATTTAGTATGTATAGGCATTTTATATGCAACGATTTGAAAAGCTGCTCTCGCTATAGTCTCTGATACTCCACTTATTTCATAAAGTATTCGACCTGGTTTGACGACGGATACCCAATATTCCGGAGATCCCTTGGCTTTCCCCGAACCCATACGTATTTCTGCAGGTCTCGTTCTAATAGGTTTGTCAGGAAATATACGTATCCATATTTTTACGCCGCGACGGGCATAACGAGTAATTGCTCGTCGTCCTGCTTCTATCTGCCCAGATGTGATCCAAACAGGTTCCAATGCCTGAAGAGCAAATCTACCAAAACAAATGCGATTACCCCGAGAAGATATTCCCTTGATTCTTCCCCTATGTTGGTGACGAAATTTCGTTCTTTTTGGGTTCTAGTCGATGGTTGTATAATATAATACTATTTGAATTCCATCTCTATTTCAGAACCGGATATGAAAGTTTCTTCTCATCCGGCTCCTTGTGAAGAATCTATGGGATCATAAATAGTGAGGTCCTAGGAATCAATCAGTATTGACTCATTACACATATTAGTTATTCATATAATATGAGGATACAAATACCTCTATATGTCCAATAAGTATCTTACAGGCGAATATTAACTCTAAGTTATTTGGGGTTTACTTTTGGACTCCAATGAAATTGATTCTTTATTGGTTTATTTCGCCATCCTATCCAATGAATGATTAAGATTTCTATATGATCTTATGCAGTCACAGGTTCCATCGTTCCCATAGCTTTTAAATGGCTGCTTAGGTATACCCTCTGCAATGGAGTTCTTATTTATATTTATTAATAAGAATCAATTTTCTTAGTTTCCATTGATCCGAAGCTCTTTTTAATAAACTGAATAGAAATAATCAGGATAATTCTTATGCTTTATCACACTGCTCTTTAAGGGTGCTTTATGAACCATACAATACTGTAAGGAAGAAGATTTCATTTTCTCTTTTTCTCCTTCCCTTTTTCTTTTCTTGCATTACGAAAGACTCTTTTTCTTTTTACGAGAGATATAGGTTTGTCTCTTCGTGTCGAAAAGGTCTTTCGTTTCTTTGATAGAACTATCTATATTAAAATAACTAGCTTATTGGATCTTAGTCAAATGTACTAGAGACCAATTTGTTTTTATTTCGAGTTCCATTCATTTTAGAAAAGAAGGAAAAGCTTGATCTCAACGAGTCGCACACTAAGCATAGCACTGCTCCAAGATGTTTAATAATTTTTATTTGATCTTATAGAATTTAAGATTTATGATTGGTTAGATTATAGAAAGATATTGCTCATCTTAAACAAAGATCCAAATTTTTATCCCTAATACTCCATAGACGGTTTGAACCGCATAATAACAATAATCAATTTTAGCTCGAAGGGTCTGTAAAGGCACTCTACCTTTCATAGCCGATTCTTTTCGGGCTCTCTCAATTCCGTTAAGACGCCCTTTCATTTTTATTTTAACACCTTCTACATTTGCCTTTTCAGCTAGTTGAATAGCTTTTTTCATTATTTTTCTTATTTCAACTCTCTCCTTTAGTTGTAGAGCAATATATTCCGCAAGAATTTTGGGTTCTCTATAAGGTGTATCCACTTTTTCTATAGAAATGACAAGTTCTCTGTTTACAGAATTAAGCATACTTTGTACAAGCATTTTTTGTACTTCCTTTCTTAATTCCTCCATTTTTTCTTTTTTTCTTGGCGCTTTTTTTTCGATAAACAAATCGACAAATGCAATATATATATTTACCGAAATCAATTCGGTCTGTTTCAGAATCTCTATACGTGTAATTCCTCCATAACTAGAATTGATAGAACTTTTGATATATTTTACATAATTTTCAATGCAATTATATATTCTCTCATCTTCTCGTAGATCTTCGGAATAATCCCCTTCTTCAAACCAAAGGGAATAATGGTTTTGAGTAAAACCAAGTCTAAAACCAAGTGGATTTATTTTGTTTCCCATACATATTTTTTAGTACTTTAAGTAGTAGTATATTTATTTGCGGCATAAATCGATTATGCTTCCATCTATTTGAATATTTTGTTTCTATTTAATGTTTCATCGTACTGTTATGTAATCGTGAGTTGAATTACAGAAATCCAATGATGTATCGTAAAATAATGTAATACTTATATGACAAGTGGATTTCTGTATTGGATAACCACGACCCCGAGCTCTAGGTCGAAATCTTTTCAAAGTAGGACCTTCATTCACTTCAGCCGCAAGGACAGCTAAATAGCACTTATGTATACCCATAAATGAACATGCATTTTCGGCTGCAGAAACAAGTACTTTGAATATAGGCTCACATGCTCTATAATCCATGAAAGTCAGTATTGCAAGTGCTTGGATATAGGTAGAATTACGAAGTAAATGGGCTACTCTACGTGCTTTATTAGAAGACATACGTACATGCTTAGCTACAGCTCGTATTTTTATAGTTGAATTTAAATCTAAATCCCTATTTTGAAATATCAATTTCATCTTCATCCTCCATAATGAATTAATGTATACTATTTACAACGATACTTTTTTATTTATCGTTTCTCTCTCTTTTTTGTGTGTGTGTGTTTTTTTTTCTTTTTGTTGCTTTTCTCTTATTTTTTTTTTTTTTCGTTTTTCGATTTTTTATCCTTTTTCGCATGTCCCTGGAAGATGGAAGTAGGTGCAAATTCTCCTAATTTGTGGTTTATCATACCATTTGTTATAAAAATGGGTAAGTGTACCTTTCCATTATGAACAGCAATGGTATGACCAATCATTGCGGGTACAATGGCAGATCTACGGGACCAGGTTACTATTATCTTCTTCTCTTTAATCATGTTTAGATTATCAATTTTAGTTAACAAATCATTAGATACAAAAGTATTTTTTCTTAGTGAACGTGCCATGGTTAATTAATTACCTTTCTTTTTATTGATAGAAAATAAAAATGGATTTACAACTATTCCTATTTACGTCGACGAAGAATTGAAACATCGCTATATTTATTTCTCTTCCGACTTTTTCTTCCAAGTGCGCTATAGCCCCAAGGAGTCAGGGGTTTTTTTCTGCCAATTGGAGCTCTTCCTTCACCACCCCCATGAGGATGATCTACAGCATTCATAACTATTCCTCTTACTTCAGGACGTTTACCCAGCCAACGTTTTGACCCAGCTTTACTTAAAGTTCGATTTTTCCATTTAACGTTGCCTACTTGTCCAATTGTTGCTGAGCAGTTCTCAGATATTAAACGAACCTCTCCAGATGGTAATCTTAATGTGGTCAATCGGCCTTCTTTTGCGATCAATTCTGCCACAGCACCCGCTGCTCTAGCTAATTGTCCGCCTTTTCCGACTTGTACTTCGACATTATGTATAGTCGTGCCTAAAGGTATATTGGTTGAAGTAGATCTTTAAGTTGTAAAAATCCCTTCCCAAACTGTACAAGCCTCTCTCAGGGCATACAGCTTTCTGGATGTGAATAGAATATGATTATTATTAATCTATTTTATATAGTTAATCTATTTTATATAGAGACTTAAGATGAAGGGCATACTTTAACCATTCCTTATGTCCTTATTCTGTACATCCTAGGTTTCTTTATTCCATCATCTGGCTTATGTTATTTTTTCATGTAGCATTCAGAATGAATGACTTTATTAAATTACGTTAATGCTTTCGCATCTTCCGGATAACGTAGGAGGCATTTGAAATATCAATTTATTTTTTGATAAAAAAACTATTTGTCACTGTTCAGCTTCGAATCTGCCTTTGACCATCAAATCAAATGTGAGTTACTTGTTTTTCTCTTCAGAACAAGGGTTCCTTTACCTTAGTTGTTTCTGCTTCAGACAATTAAGTCTTCTCCATATTATCATATCTCTGGAGTCAATAATTAATTCAGAAACTATTGAACTCAATCACCCGCTGTTCTTTATCCTCAGTTTCCCTTTGGGATTGATCCCATCAAAGTATTTTAGTTGGATCAGTGATAGATTTTAAGGTTTTGCTGTAAACCCAATCGGTTATTTCCGATTACGTACAATTAATAATTCAAACCGCACTCAAAGATAGGGCATTTCCCATTGATATGGGGGCTCTTGCACCGGAAATAATAGTATCTCCAATCATAATCCCTCTCGGATGCAAAATATATGTCTTTTTACCGTTTCTATAGTGCACAAGACAGATATATGCACTTCTATTAGGGTCACTCTCTATTGTTACAATTTTTCCCAGTATGTTTTTTTCACTCCGTCGAAAATCAATTTGACGATACAGACGCTTGTGACCTCCTCCTCTATGACGTATGGTAATAATTCCACTGTTATTACGACCTTTCCCACAACGATGCCGGCCAGAAGTCAATTTCTTTTGTGGATGCGATTGGACTTTTTCATCAAAACTTGATAGAGATTTATCACGTGTGCCCGGAATCAAAGTCCTGTACGAACGGGTGTTCATGTTTGACAATTCCAATAAGTTTCATTTTGAAGGAAAAAGTGGAATAGAATCACCTGGTTTTAGTGTAATAATAATACGTTTATAATGCATTCTATGTTTCATTATTTGTTTTCTATTTCCTCTTTTTTCTTTCTTTTGCGGAGGTCGATAACTATTGACTCCTATTACTTTAACATTGAAAAAAAGTTCAATCCAATTTTTGATCTTTGTTTTATTTGATCCCGAATCGACATTGAAAATATATTGATTTTTCTCAAATAGATTAACACTTTTCTCTGTAAGTACGAAATCTAGACATTGAACTTCATACATAAATATTTCTCCTTTGCTATCATTTACAAATAAAAATGCCTGTATCCACCTTTATTATAGTCAAATAAATAGAATTAAACTATAGTTCTATATGATACTCTAGTTGCATAGAAAATTATGTTTTAAGATATTGTAACCGACTTCTATTGAAAAGAAAAAACAAAATCGATAATGGTAACATATTTTTTTTCTCTAATCTAAAATTATTCTTGCTCTTCTTCCTTACCTTATAATAGAAAATCATCCATCATTGTAGAATCCAATTCCTCTAATTGATTCCTTACTAGCTATAAGGAAAGAATGTTTGTTATTAGCTTTTGTATAACAAGGCTTAGTGGTTTGAATTTAAATGAGTTCGGTACCTTATATCATCTTGATATAACTTTAACTGGAGCAGTTTATAGTCCTTAAGCAAATAGTATAATTCTACCTCTATTCTTATTAAGTTATTAATCTCTATTCTTATTAAGTAATATCCTCTATCAGAGAGGAAAGGTTATATTTCAATGATCTCCAGGTCATTATTAGATATGTAATCAATATTGTTCGACCTGAAGGAAGGCTAAAACATTAGCCTCCCTTCTATTCCATCCGAACCTGAAATTCAATTCTGACTTAGCGGAAAATTTTGCTGACGACATAGTAAACCACTAGGAATACCATAAATCTACCCATTTCTCATTACCCCCTTCTACCGTAATTATTATACAATTCATACAATTATTATATTTGTTGAATTTTGAAGGAAAAAGTGGAATAGAATCACTGTAATAATGATGCATTATTACACTATAGTTATAGCTCATAGCTAGACTTCATGTCAATATAAGTGTGGCAAATTCGTAACTAGACCATTTATTAATTGAATTCCATGTATAATTCAATTATTTCGCTCAGAACATTTTTTAAAAGAGCTCGTGGAACCATACTATCAAACATTCCAAAATCAAATAAAGAATCAGATACTTGATCTTCATCATCTACTATCTGGTTTAATGTCTGTTCAATAACTCTTTTACCCGCAAATGCAATGTATGCATTTGGCTCGACAATCGTGACATTAGCTAACATACCAAAGCTAGCAGTGACTCCACCAGTTGTCGGAGATGTAAGAACTGAAATATATGGCAATCTTTTTTCCTTTTGATGTGTATGCAACACAGCAGTTATCTTATTCATTTGCATTAAGCTAAAACTTCCTTCTTGCATACGAGCTCCGCCAGAAGCACATACGAGAATTAATGGAAGGAGATGGTCAGTAGCATACTGTATTAAACGGGTTATTTTCTCACCCACTACCGATCCCATACTGCCTCCCATGAACTGAAAATCCATAACTCCGAGTGCGACAGCTTTTCCATTTATTAGACCTATGCCTGTTTGAATAGCGTCGGGTAAACCTGTTTCTTGTTGATAGGAAGTGTTATAATCGTCATAACATTGTTCTTCTATTTCTATGTCTATAAATTCGTCCTTTCCTAGATTAAGTGTACTCTTAATTAGTTTTACACCAGCGTCGACATACTCTTTTTCTTCTTTAGTTAAAGAAGCATAAGTTAAAGGATATTCTTCTTCAATATCCTCAGTATCTTCAATATCCTCAGTATCTTCAATATCCTCTATATAAGTTTCTTCGTTTTTCTTACAAAATTTTTCTTTGCTATCTAGTGTTATTGTAGAAAAATCTTTCATTATCTCTAGTAAATCTAGAAATAATATTTTAACGTCTTCAATCACAAGTTCAGGTTCAAAATTCGCATGAAATGTACTGTCACAATCTTTTTCATTTTTCTTGTAATAGAGTATTAGACCTCTTTCGATAGAGTGTGCTTCCTCTATGATATGATTATGATCAATGCTATTATCACACTCATAGGGATCTTCGTCGAGATAGTGTCTATAGCGATCTTCTACGATATTATCGTCTATTTTTTCATCATATATGATAGCATCAATGATATTATAACACTGATAGAAATCTCGTTTTGTCGAGATAGTGTCTACTAATTCTACGATATTATCGTCTATTTTTTCATCATATATGATAGCATCAATGATATTATAACACTGATAGAAATCTCGTTTTTTAGCGTATTCTACTAAAATATCGGAACCGAACCGATAGAATTCTTCTCCTTTAAGTAAACCACAACAACGAGATTTAAACCAATATTTAAAATCTTTCAAAACCAGATATCTTTCCATCAAACATATCGCCGTATGTTTTCGCAGCCATAAACAGTAATTTGTCTCTGGATTATTTCCTGGATAAAAAGGAAATAGTTTTTTTATTTTCCTTGCTTTTCTTTTTTCTTCCGGAAAATCAAGTTCTATTTCCACTAAGTTTACCGCCGTTACTTTCAAGAACTTATCTTGTGATACTAATTGTTCTTTTAAATTGGCTAATTGTTTAGTGAATTTCATTAGGAAGGTCAAATTTGTGCAAATGTTCTTTTCAATCAAATCCATTAAAGATTGTACACGTTGAATAGAATAAGAAGGAAGAACATCAAAAAAAGGATGCGTATACAGGTTGTTTACCTGTTCGATCAAAAATCTTAGATCATCCTCATCAGGAAAAAGACCTTTGAAAAGATCCAGCAGATCCATGCTGGCTATCTCATCGTCTCGTGCTATTGCTACTAGTGCTGCATCTGTCAAATCGGTCATATAATTTAGAAAATCTTCCAGAATACACATTTCATCTTCATCTAGAAAATGGTACTCATTCCATTGAAAAAAAGATAGAATTTCATGAGACAATGAATAGAAAAGTTCATCAAAAAATGATGTATCTTCTACAAAAAATGATGTATCTTCTACATCTTCTACAAATCTACCTTTAAAAAAAAATACCTTTAAAAAAATGAACCATATAAGGGGAACGAACCATTTATATGGGGGATATTCTGCAACATAATCAGTTAAAATATATGAAAACTGAGAGAAAAGCGCAAGTCGCGCTAATTCATGTGTTATTTTTTTATGTATTTCAAAAAGGACAAATTGAACTGTTTTCAAACCTGTATCAATAATATTTTGTAATATCCTAATAGTTTCCTTTTTGTCTAAACTCAGATATTTTATGAATTTCTTTTCTAATACAACCTTAACGATATTAACAAGAGTGATATTGTATCCTACTAATGTTTTTAACCCATTTTTTTCTTTGTGAAAAAATTCAAAATCAAAATATTTGTTCTCAATTATTATGTACAACATAGTTGAGAGCCTTTGAACCGCTTTGATGTCAAACGTCGTATGCTGTGTTTCTAAAACATTTGTACTAGAAAAATTCATGTCCATAGGACACCAAGTTTCATTGTCAATTAATAATTCAATTCGCTCTGAACTAGTGATCTGTAGCGTTGCCCCGCATTCCTCACAAACACCTTTTTGTTCTAAAAAAAATTTTTTATATATAACGGCCTCACAATTCTCGCACAAAACCCACAAATGTTTGAAACGTTCCGAATTCAATCTGTTTTCTACGGGTTTTGTTTCGTCGATATGTTCAGAATCTTTGTCTTCTTCACACATTTTCTCAGAATCTTTGTTTTCTTCACACATTTTCTCATCTTTTTTCTATATAGTATTGTTACGTGTACAACTTAATTTTTAATAGACACAAATACAAACCATCATACTTTAGCTCAGTTTGGGTGCGAGCTAGAATAGATTGCAGGCCCTTGCCCCCCCGGGCCTGGATCTACTGATCCACTGACCCCATCGAGTAATCTAGAATATTAGATATTAGGCAAATACCTTTCCTCTAGCCGAATTATTCTATTCCCATCCATTCGGTATTCGGCTCAATCTTAAAAGAAAAGATTGGGCCGAGCTCGCTTCGATTAAGGGACCAAACAGACGAAAGTCACTCGATTACAAGCGATCAATCGTATCAAATTCAAATTTGATTTCCTTCCATACTTCACAAGCGGCAGCTAGTTCAGGACTCCATTTAGTAGCTTCGCGGATCACTTCATTACCTTCACGCGCAAGATCACGTCCTTCATTACGAGCTTGTACACAAGCTTCTAAAGCGACCCGATTAGCCACTGCACCAGGTGCATTTCCCCAAGGGTGCCCCAAAGTCCCTCCACCAAACTGTAATACGGAATCATCTCCAAAGATCTCGGTCAGAGCAGGCATATGCCAAACGTGAATACCTCCTGAAGCTACAGGCAGAACACCCGGCATAGAGACCCAATCTTGAGTGAAATAAATACCACGACTTCGGTCTTTTTCAATAAAATCATCACGCAATAGATCAACAAAACCCAAAGTGACTTCTCGTTCTCCTTCAAGTTTACCTACTACAGTACCAGCATGAATATGATCTCCACCAGACATACGTAGTGCTTTAGCCAGTACACGGAAGTGCATACCATGAATTCTTTGTCTGTCAATAACTGCGTGCATTGCGCGGTGAATGTGAAGAAGTAGGCCGTTATCTCGGCAATAATGAGCCAACGAAGTATTTGCCGTAAAACCTCCAGTCAGATAGTCATGCATGACTATAGGAACTCCCAATTCTCTGGCGAATACTGCTCTTTTAATCATTTCTTCACATGTACCTGCAGTCGCATTCAGGTAATGTCCCTTAATCTCACCCGTCTCAGCCTGAGCTTTATAAATTGCTTCTGCACAAAAGCAGAAACGATCTCTCCAGCGCATAAATGGCTGGGAATTCACGTTTTCATCATCCTTGGTAAAATCAAGTCCACCACGGAGACATTCATAAACCGCTCTACCATAATTCTTGGCAGATAGACCCAATTTTGGTTTGATAGTACATCCCAATAAAGGACGACCATATTTGTTTAATTTATCTCTTTCTACTTGAATACCATGTGGTGGGCCTTGAAAAGTTTTTGAATAAGCAGGAGGAATTCGTAAATCTTCCAGACGTAGAGCCCGTAAAGCTTTGAATCCAAATACATTACCTACAATAGAAGTAAACAGGTTAGTCACAGAGCCTTCTTCAAAAAGGTCTAAAGGGTAAGCTACATAGGCAATAAATTGAGTTTCTTCTCCAGGAACGGGTTCAATATCATAGCATCGCCCCTTGTAGCGATCAAGACTGGTAAGGCCATCGGTCCAAACAGTGGTCCACGTACCAGTGGAAGATTCGGCAGCTACCGCTGCTCCCGCTTCTTCGGGGGGCACTCCAGGTTGAGGAGTGACTCGGAATGCTGCCAAGATATCAGTATCTTTGGTCTGATATTCCGGAGTATAATAAGTTAATCTGTAATCTTTAACACCCGCTTTGAATCCGACACTTGCTTTAGTCTCTGTTTTTGGTGACAT